ATGTTAGAAAGTGCAAAATTAATAGGTGCTGGATTAGCTACTATTGGATTATCAGGAGCTGGTGTTGGTCTTGGTCTTATTTTCTCTTCTTTAATCCAAGGAACTTCTCGCAATCCATCTTTAAAACAACAATTATTCTCATTTGCAATTTTAGGATTTGCTTTAACTGAAGCAACAGGATTATTTGCTTTAATTATCGCATTCTTAATTTTATACTCATAATTAGCCCCCCACGGCCAGTCGGCTGAAGTGGGGTCGGGGGATTCAAATCCTCTTTCAGCACTATTTGGCCGGCAGCGTAGCTGGGGGGCGCGCCCCTTCAGCCGGACGGAGCTTTATAATTGACCTAAGAAGAGCTACACCCGAAGCTCAGCTTCGTGGTACCTGTGAAGTTCGCTCGTGGCGGAACAGGAGTAATTTTTAGGTTAGATAACATTAAGGTAATGTGTTGTATTGCAAATACATTTTAAATTGGTTCAATTCCAATTCTAACCTTATTGAGCTTCGCCCATTACTGTCCTTCAGCTTCGCGCCCACGCCCGGCCCCCGGTACCCTGGCGCTACGCACAGCGCCGCCCCTTCGGGGTGGGCCGGGGGGCGGGGGCCGGGGCCGGCAGCGAGCCAGCCCGCGCGCGGGCGGGGTGGACGTAGCGGGATCCACACCTGAGGTGTGGGTCGTCCCGCTGAATACTCCCGACGCCCCGCGCCATTGAGCTTCGCGGCGCGGGGAGACAAAAATTGAGTGATGGTTACTCTTCGGGCTCATAATCCGATTTTTGAGGGTTCGATTCCCTATTTTGTCCAATTCCTTAATATATGCAAAAAAAATTACCTTCTCGTATCAAAAATAATAAATTCGCGAAGCTCAAACTTCGTAATCCTAATTTAAGCTTGCGCACTGCCCGTTCGTCGGCCTTCGGCGGGGAAGTTCGCACTGCGGTTAATAAATCGCCGGCCGGTAGCGTGCCGCCTCAATTAAAAGGTGTTTGTTTAAAAGTTTCAATTGTAAAACCAAAAAAACCTAATTCCGCCAATCGTAAAATTGCTAAAGTTCGCTTAAGTAATAATAGAACTGTTATTGCTTATATTCCTGGTGAAGGTCATAATTTACAAACACATTCAATGGTATTAGTTCAAGGTGGACGACGTAAAGATTTGCCAGGTGTTAAATATAAAATTATAAGAGGTAAATATGATTGCCTTCCAGTGTCTAGAAAAACAAGTCGTTCTAAATATGGTTCATCTAAAATTAATTCTTCGCGGACGCCCCACACGTGACGTGGCCCCCGAAGGGGGGTGGGCGCAGCGATTCACCCTACCCCCGGGGGCTTTTAGCTGAAGGTGGGGCCCGGCCGCGCGACCCAGCCGGGACCGCGCGTAGCGCGCCCCTCCCGGTACCGCGCGTAGCGCGGCCCCTTAGGGGGGCGCGCCCGTATCAGGTCAGGAAAGATGTCTGAGTGGTCTAAGGTCACTGTTTTGAAAGCAGTTTATCGAGGGTTCAAATCCCTCTCTTTCCTTCGCCCGTCGCGAAGCTGAAAGTGGTTTGAGCTTGCACCCTTCAGCTCCGCGCGCGGGGGGGTTGAGGGTTTATAGCTTAATAGGTTAAAGCATATTGCTCATAACGATAAAAATGTAAGTTCAATTCTTACTAAACTCATACGGTAAAAATGAAAGGATAAAAAGTATTGAAAATTAAAGATTTTATTATTCGTCATCCTAAAACTAAATTTTCTAAAAGACCTCTTAGAATTAAATTTAGAACTTTAGCTCGTCAAGGGAAAATTTTTGGAATTAAAAAAGCATCTTGGTAATCAACAATCAAGCGCTGCTCGATGTTACAGCTATTGAGCTTCGCCTATTCGGCCACCCCCCGCTCCCCACCGCCCCCCAACCGCGCGACCCGGAGGGGGTGGCCCGGGGACCGGGGTGGGGACTGGGGGGCTTGGAGCGCGTACGCGCGGCCCACCCGGCGGCCTGGCGCGCGTAGCGCGGGGCCGCCGGGTGGGCCGGGGGTGGGGGCACCGTAAATACTTTAGGGGTATTAGTTTAATGGTTAGAATATTTAGTTTGCACCTAAATGCTTGCTGGTTCGATTCCTGCATACTCCAATTTGGCGCGTAGCGCGCGAATTCCTTTTGAGCACCCCTTCGCGCACCCCCGAAGGGGCCCGGCGCGCTACCCCCTCGAAGTTTGAGGGGCCCTTAGGTCCCGCGCTACGCGCGCCCACCCACCCCGGCCCATCCCGCGACCTCGCCGCGCGGTCGCCCCCTTCGGGGGGAAGCCTGGGCGCGGAGCGCGGTTGGGGGCAAGGGGCCGGGGTGGGGACCGTTAGGGCCCCCCGGGGGCCGGGGCTTGTGCATTCAATTTTTCCTCCTGCTGACGAATATTCGGAATATAATATAATAGGTAGTATTTTTGTTTTGGGAACAAACAGTCATAGGTTCAAATCCTATTATTCCGATATGAATAAATCACGCGCATCTTCTTGGGTTACTCCTCATATATTAAGAAAATTATCTTTAGAATTGAAAAATGGATTGTTCGTTAATTTTCGTAAATACCGTACTCTCAGCCCTACCAGCTATAGAGTGGCGAGCAAATTAAATAAATTAAATAAATTAAATAAATTAAATAAATACAATAAGCTTACAGGAGATTCAGGTTCCACATCCTCTGGTAATTTTTATTTATTTATTTCACCTATACACAAGTCAGAATACGGACCGTCAGGTCGCGAATAAAAATAATAACCACCGAAAAAATTAGCCCGAAGGTTGCGCGCGTAGCGCCCACCCCGCACCCCGGCCGGCCCCCTTCGGGGGCCGGGCGCGCGCGGGGGTCAATAATGACACCCCTTCGGGTCAAGCACCCCGGGTGCCGGTCCCCGCACGCCCCCTGCCCGCCGCGCGGCCCCGAAGGGGCCGCGCGGGGGCGACCGGGGCGGGGCAGCGTGCGGTTGGGCCCAGGGGGTAAGGGTTATTAGCTCAATGGTAGAGCAATGGATTTTTAATCCATGTGTTATAGGTTCAATTCCTATATAACTCAATATCTTCCCCCGCTGGCTCGCTCCGCGCGTAGCGCCCCGCCGTAGGGGTCGGCGGAAAGATGGCTGAGTGGTTATAGCAATAGATTGCTAATCTATACATTGGCGAAGCTGATGTCGAGGGTTCGAATCCCTCTCTTTCCTTAACATTAAGCGGAGCGCCACCTTGGCCCCGTGCCCCCCAACCCCTGGCCCCACCACGAAGGGGTGGGGGCGGTGTAGGGTCCCTGTCGAATTATCAGGAAAAAAATGTTTTTCAGTAGGCCGCGGAGCTCTCATTAGCCAAAATTATTAATTATCAAGATGAACTGGCGAAGTTCCTATACATTTACCTTTCAGCTTCGCGGCCGCCCCCTCAAACTTCGTGGGGGCCCCCTGGCGCGCGTAGCGCTGAAAAATAGGGTTGGGCCTCAAAAAATCAAAGATTGGCGAAGCTGAAGGGGGCTCAATATGTCCCATGTCCTTGGTGCGCGTAGCGCGGGCCCTACCCGGCCGCGCTATGCGCGGGGGTCGAGTTAATTAAAGGAATTAAATCTTTAGCGCAGTCAAAAGATGAAAAACGATTAGACTTCAAAATAAGATGATCAGCAATCCTTCGGGCAATACAGGCGGTGAATGCGAATAGCAAACATTTTTTTTTAGTCGAACGTAATGTAATGATTTCAAATAGCCGGGAATCCTTCGGGCAATAATTACTACGCTTCGCCTAGATAACACCCCCCGCAGGCGAATTCGACTATGGGCCCCCAACCGCGCCCCCGGCCCACCCCGAAGGGGTGGGCCGGGGTCGCGGGGTGAGCCGGGGTGGGCCGGGTCGCGGGGGGTGGTCGAATATCAAAATATTATAGGAATTGAACCTATCCAATTTTGAAACACCCTATACCCACTGGCACCCGGCACCTTTCGCCCGCGCACTAGCGCGGCGGGGGTAAAGCTCAAGGAGTAAGGTGTCAGTAGGGAGGCTAAGCTCAAGGGTTTAAATAATCTTATCAAAAAATATAGGTACTTTAGACGCCCCTAAGGGCGCCGAAGAGTTAGCCTTAGACCCGGAGGACGAAGAAAGAAATTTACTCGCGTAGGACGAACGAGTTTCATAAAGTACAGGGGGAAGTAAAGAATCGGCAGGGAAATTAACTAAATTTTTAGTATTACCGGAGGACGAATTTTTATTAGTAACACTTAAATTGAGCTTCGCGCCTAAAAAACCTAAAATAGACGCGTGAGATTTAAAAAAACGAACTAACATACCATCTAATCGGATCCAATTATTATTGCGAGTTAGGAAAAAAGCACGAACAACTTTTTGAGATGGTTTATGAACAGCAACAATAAAATGTGGGAATACACGAAGCTTTTTTAAATTATTCATATCCAATCTAATGACCCACTAAACCACTCATAAACAAAAGCTACCGTCAAAGTGACGAGAAAAATAAACATAGTATAAAAGCCAAAAAAATTAATCCAAGTTAATGAAATAGCCCAAGGAAATAAAAAAGATACTTCTAAATCAAATACTAAAAATAATATACCTATTAAATAAAAAGAGACATCAAATTTATATCTTTGGGATTCGTCAAATGGATTGAATCCACACTCATAAGGGGATATCTTTTCGATATCTTTATTGAAAGCAGAGCTCACAAATTGTCCCAATAAAGACATAATTAAAGCAAGCGATGCAGAAGCTAAAGCGAATATTCCAAAATTAAAAAAAAATTCAGATGTTAACATAGCGTAGCCAATCACCTAAGTTATTCACCTTTTGTACCCCACGCGCTTGACCTTAAGGGCGCGGGGGCAGTATTAATCAATAACCATGGTGCTAAAAGAGAAATAATCTTAAATGATGAAACAAAGTTGATTGATGCTGTTGCTGTTACTATAGGTCCTCCCATTATAATTATAAGCATAGCAGTTGTCACACTTAATATACCAAATACTACATCACCCATATGTCCTGTTTGATAATTATTTGATGCTAATTTCCAATATGTAGATGATATTTTTGATAATCCTGTTGGTCCTATTATCTCTATAATTCCTCTATCAAATGATTTTAAAGGAATTAAATAAGCAAATAATAAAAAATAATTAGATAAGAATGAAGCTAAAGTATCAAAAAACCATTTACCATTAAAAAACCAATAGAAGTTCGTAAGTACGCGCAAGCTCGATTCATTAACGGGCCAAGGCGCGAAGCAACCGAAGGTCGAATAATTTTTATCATAATAAACTAACCATGCACATATTACTCCTAAACTTGAAAATATAAAAGGATATAAACGAACAAGAGGATCTATAAATTCACTATCAAAATTATTAGGCGCAGAAAATATAGGTGTACCAATACCAACGAATAAATCTTTCGCGATATATCCAAAAAATAGACTAAAGAATGATAACGCGAGCAAAGGTAAGGACATAAAAATATTAGATTCATGAGGATGACCAACCACAGGTAAACGGTCGCGTGGGTAGAGGTCAGTGACGAATGGATTATCACTACTGCTTGCGGATAAAGGTGAAGATATAAAAGTATAATATAATAAACGAATAGAATAGAAAGCTGTTAAAAAAGCAGTAAATAATGCTAACCAAAATGAGAAATAAGAAGAAATTTCATAATTACCTCCTCCAAATGCAGTTTCAATAATAAGATCTTTAGAATAAAATCCTGTTAAAAATGGAAATCCCATTAAAGCTATAGATCCTATTAAAAAAGAAGAATATGTAAAAGGTAAATAATGAATAGCTGATCCCAGATATCTTATATCTTGACGTCCTGGAGCTGCCCAAGCATGAATAACACATCCCGCAGCTAAAAATAATAATGCTTTGTTTGAATAGGTAGGTTTTTACAAACTTTCCCCTCATCAGAACCGTACGTGCGACTTCCATCGCATACGGCTCAATCTTTATAAAAATATTAGATAATACAATATTATTCACACAATATGCTATTATTTGTTCTAATTATATTTTATAAAAACTATATCTAATTCAGCAGTCTCACGACTCAGTTAAAATAACCTATCCCCTACATTACATAGAGGCTTTTGCTTGGTAGAAATCCTGCACAGAAACTGTATAGTTGAAAAAATCTCGCCCAAGGGCGGAATGCAACTATCCATTTTTAATGGTTAAAGTTATAGCGACCACAGGTCGCGGTTAGAGCCAAATAATTATAAATATTTAATAAAAAATTTTTCAAGATATAATTCTCTATTATCAATGATATCTTTTAATTTTTTTTGTGATAATTTTAATTCTTTCATAGTAATTACAAAACCTTTAAATGTTTTTATAATATTATTATCTTTGTCTGTCAGAACTAAGGGTTTATATTTTTTATCAGTTTTCTTTAAATTCGGATTATTCTTTAAAGACAAAGATATTTTTAATTTGGTTTCATTAGATAATTTTTTATCAGTTAAGCTTTTGCTAATTTTTAATTTATGGAGAGAGGATAATTTTTTACCCTTCATTTTATCACTAATTAATTTTTTAGTTTTATCGCTATGTTTATTATTTAACCAACTATTCCCAAATTTTAAAATATTTAAAGTATTGTCCATTAAAGAAGGATTATTAAATATATGATTTAAAATAATATTTTCTTTTTCTATTAACAAAGATTTATCATCTATTAATTCAACAATTTGAAAACCAAATTTAGACCATCCATATTTTTTAACACAATTATAAAATTTAGGATGATTATTATTAATTAAACTATTATTATAATGCGTGTAAAATCTTTTTTTTAAATTTATAGCTGAACCAAGATAAAATTTAGTAGGCTCATCCAATAACCAAAATAAATATATACCGCCAGAAGATAAAGAATTAAGTTTATTTATAATATTTTGATATTCTTTTTCAACATTAATAAATAGTAAATCTTGGGATCCCCTTAGGGTCAAAGGTGACCCAGAAGGCCAAGAATGACTTAAAGGAGCTCCGAGGCTTTTATGTTGACCTTCGGGTGCGGCAACCTCAGTAGATTCGCCCGCGACGCGGGCCCTTAAGCTTCGCGCCCCGAAGGCCAAGGTTTGAGCCCCATCCCCGCCGCCCTGTAGGGACGCGGCGGACACTTTGAATTCATTATTTTTAAAATAATAATTATATAATATATTTTTTCCGACTTTTTTATGTTTTTTTTTAGCCCATAGCCAACTTCTTTTCCTTAGATAATGTTTCATAAAACTTAAAGATTTGTATGAATTACCTAAGAATAAAATGCCCGCATAGCGTGAAATAAGAATATTTAATTCAGATTTAATTTGATCATAAGATTTATGAAGTTTAAAGATGTTTTTACATTCACATCTAAAATCTTTTTTTTTGTTATGATAATCAATTTTTGAAGGGTCAATGTGATTCACCCGCATAGCGAGGGGTGTCAGATTGACTTTGCGGAGGCGACTGTAGAATTTACTGAACTGAAACGGAAAAACGGGAAGAACTGAAAAAAGATTGAGGAACACTACGCTAGAGGATGCCGTTTTTTGATGAAGCGGATAAAGTTTATTGCCCCCCTTTAGGGGGGCCCAAGAATTAAAATTATTAATAATTACCCCTAAAAGTGAGATAGGGTGGCAATATATGGAACCGCGTGGTCTATACCAATGAAACAGATTCTGCTTACCAACCTTCAATATTTGAATGATTTTCAACGAGAGTGAAAAACTCTCGAGGAATGGGGGTGAGATTTTCTCTATACTGCATCTACTCGTGTTATGAGGCCCTTCATTTATTATCTCCGGAATAAATTTTTCATAAATGTCGCCAGACCAAGCAGCGCGTGGTCTGTCGGCAAAAGAGTAGAAATTTCCAATCATGATAATGCAGTTTTGACGAGAATTCATTTTCATTAATCTTTCCCATTTCAAATTATACTTAAACTTAAAAAATAAATACGTCGATTTATTCCTCTTAAGTAAATTTCTCAAGCTAGGACCATCATTCAACTCCCACACCGAATGGATGTAAGAGCGGATCGCGAACTTAATAAATCTATAGACCAAGAACGCGGTAAGATTCAAATATCTATGTTGTCGAACGAAGAAAGCATGATTGATTAAATGAAAAAAAGATATAGAAAATTGACCTAAACCACAAGCTAAAAACATATATCCTAATTGACTACAAGTTGAATAAGCTATAATTTTTTTTATATCATTTTGAGTTAATCCTGTCGATGCAGCAAAAAATGCAGTTAAAGATCCTATTATAGTCATTGTAATTAAAAGATTTGGTTGAATAATAAAAAATGCTTGAGATCTAATTAATAAATATATACCCGCAGTTACCATGGTAGCTGCGTGTAATAAAGCTGATACAGGAGTTGGCATCCTACGGATCAGTAAATTTCTTGGGGTTGAACCCGTAAAGCCGGGACCGAAGTTTCAAAGAGCAATACTTTCATAGAGTTACGGACTATATCTTAATATTAAATATTGACAACCTAAGACTCACCGGGCCGCGCGCCCCCCCGAAGGGGTACAGCTGTAGCGGTCCGGGCCCCCCTTCGGGGGCCAAGCGCTTAGCGTATTAATATTTAATATTTCTCACGTGTAGTCTCTGAGGATCCTCCCCGAAGGGCGAACGCCGCCCTATCAGGTGGGCGCTCGACCTTCGGGTTGGTTTCCTGCTGATTATCCATTGTAACATCCATAAGATTTTCAGATTTTTTTTTTCCGACCGCCCCGGTACCTAAAAGGTCCCCAAGGGTACCCGTAGGGGACCGGGCGGTCAAGGCCAAGCTCAACGGTTATAAACAGCGACGCTAAAAAAAAATCTACCAATGGCTTTAGGAACTTCCAGCATATAGTGAGATTTAAGGAGGGCCCAAAACTATTTTACCCCGGCAGCGGAGCTGCCGGGGCCCGCCCCGAAGGGCCCCCGAAGGGGCCGCGTTCGCGTGCGGGCTGAGCTGAAAATTCATAATTTACGTAATAACTTTAATACAACACTTAGTGTTCAATATTATCCGAGCTTATATAACATTAACGGGTGCATGTGAGGTTTTATTAACTTCCTTAAATGATCTAAATTATCAACCTTGCTACTAAAACGTATTCTATATCCTACCCCTTCTTTGGCCTGCGGAATTTTCGTTTTTGAGGGGTAGCAATTAAACCAAATTTAGTTTCTAATAATTTAATTAATCTTATAATATCCTCATAAGTAAAATTTTCAGAACATATCACAATAGTTTTTTCTGAGTTATTGTAATAACCGTCACCCATAATCCAATGGGCTAAAGAAACTTCGTTGAAATATAAATTTAAGAATTCGTTATTCGGAACTAATTTTATAAATTTATTAGTTAAACTGTTGTAAGAATACCAAATTTTATGTAATTCAGTAAAAAATGGAAGATTACGACTTTCAAAAGAATACTGAGTAGGGTTTTCTTTAGGGTAAGGACAAGGTAAATTATCTGTACATAAACCTTTTAATGCCCCGCGCGCCCATGGCGCGCGGGGGAATATAGAAAATTTGAGCCAACAAATGAAGGCATAAACTTGAGCTTTAAAAGTAAATTGTAATCTATAGTTACCAGTTTTACGTCTATTGCTATTAGGATTTCTTAAACAACCATCACCTAATAATAAACCAGTTATAGCATTAATTTGCTCTTTCGAAGGTATTATATTATTAGTATTAGATGCTTGAGTTGAGTAATATTTTTTATTCCGCCCCGCGCCTTCAGCGCGGGGCGAATTAATATTTAGATAGATATAGCGCCCGGGACCCATAGGGGTCCCGGGGAAGAAAATATATCGTGAATTACATAAATTATTTATTTTATATCTACTCGAATTATTATTAAATAAATAATTAAATTTATTTATAAATTTTAAATAACCTATAGATATGCGACCCTCCATCGCATCTGGTAACCACCCATGAAGACCAATTTGAGCGGATTTGGCCAGAGCAGCAATAATTAATAATAAACCAATTAAAAATAAATTAAAATTGTCAAGAATTTCAGCAATATGTAAAGTTGCATTAATAATTTCAAAATCAAAACTTTTAAAAACTTTAAAAATAATTAATAAAGCTAAAATTAATGCTAAATCACCAAAACGATTATATACCACAGCTTTAAAGGCAGATTTATTAGCTTCTATTCTTCTAAACCAAAAATTAATTAATAAATATGATGCCAATCCTACCAAATCTTAATAATTCTAAAATTACTAACTGCTTGGATACCTTAGGGCGAGCGTAGCTGATTACTAATTGTGGGTAACCGAAGGGGTACGCCGCGCGCCGGGGAGTATGAGCATGACTCGGCCCATTAGCAACGTGGGCCGTTCTTAAAATTAATAGAATTAATTGTTCAATTTTAAACTTTAATTCGTCCCGCGTGAAGTGTGGCCCCCACGACGCCCCCGAAGGGGGCCGGGGGGCTACGCCGGGCGGATAATACCTTACATTTTTGTGGTGAGTCCCGCGCCCCTAAGGGGCTCGTCGAGCTCAGCTTAAGTATTATCAAGAATAAAAATGACTTGATCACAAATTTAAGCTTCGCGCCCCCGCCGCGTGACCTAAGGGCGCGGCGGGCCAAAAAAGATAAAAAAATTGTGTAAGATTTTGACTGTGCATAAAGCTCCGGTACCCTTAGGGGGCCGCGCGTACCCCGACCCCCCGGGCCCCCTTCGGGGCCGCGCCGGGGGCCGGGGGCGCGTAGCGCGCCCGGGGCCGGAACCCATTTTTGTACCAGTCGATCGCAATTAAAAATTCGTTACACCATCCAGCCTTTCTTTGACCTTCGGAAGGTGTAAAAATGGAAGGAACGCCGGCTGGGGCCCTCTAGGTGTCCGAATATAAAACTGACTATCTCCTACGGGTATTCTTTGAAGACTTCCTTATTGAGCTTCGCACCCCTGGGAGGGGGCCCCTTCGGGTCAAGCTTGCGCGCTGACGGGCCCTTTTAGCGCGAGGGGTGCGAAGCTCAATAAGGGGCCCGCGGGGGCCCGCGGGCGGAAGGAATCGGGGTGATAAAGTTGCTAAATGAAAAGTATACGTAAATAGTTGATAGTTATCAAAAATGTTGCAAAGAAATTTTTCAATTATACTATTAATAAAAAAAAAAAATTCTTTACTATGATTCAGCCCGCAACCCCTTCGGGCTGGGGCTTGAAGTTAAAATATTAATAATTACCTAATTTCGAAAGGAAAGATTCCCCGCGACGACTGTTAAAGTCGTCGCGGGGAATCCCCGCCGGCTACGCCGGCGGGGATTTAATCATGAAAGGTTTCGTAATTTTAGACTGACTTGAGCCCTCCAGCTTGACCCGAAGGGTTCGCGCCCCTTGACCTTCGGGGGGGGTGGGGCCGGGGCGGTTGATTATATTTTAGGCGGCGGCTCAAACTTAGTGGGCTGAATGTAACATAAAATTCAAGCCACGAAGTTTGAGCCCCCTTCGGGGGCCAACAAAAATTCGTAGCAATTATCGCCTACTAATTAATTTGAGCGAGCCCCCTTCGGGGCTAGGGGGCCGGGGGCGCGACCCCTCGAAGTTTGAGGGGCCCTTAGGTCCCGCGCTACGCGCTCCGGGCCCCAGTCGGCCGGAGTGGAGGGGCCCGGCGAAGCTGAAAAGTTAGGGAACTTACATGATTAGTTTGAGCTTCGCGAACTATGATGATAAAATTAATATACAACTACCCGCGGGTCGAACCATTTAAGGCGTTTATGTTCACCTTCCCAACCTAAAAATAATTGAAAATAATTATTAGATGTTACCATTAAAATCATCATGAAAGTAAATAATGATAAATAACCCATAAATCTAGGTAAATGAGGATCAGAAGACAGATATTCGAAGGAGTATATATGAACTAATAAAGAAATAAATATAATAATAAATAACATAGATACTGAAAGTTGATCAAAAATAAATTCAATTTCAATATTAATTAATTGAAAGTTGATATAATTATATAATTTTAAGTAAACAGGGGAATATTGTAATATAACTTCATAAACAAGTATAATAGTTAATAAAAATGATATACAAAGATTTATTATAGTTATAATTGGTCCACCTTTACCCAAAAATCTACCAAATAAAAGAGACGTAATCGAACCTAAAAGAGGTAAAACTATAATTAATAAATACATTAACCTTTTAACATATTTAAATATTTTATTGATATTGTTCCTTTTATTCTATGCATTACTACTATTAAAGCTAATCCAATAGCAGATTCAGCTGCTGCTACAGTTAATATGATTAAACTTAAAATTTCTCCTATTAAATCATATGTCCATAAACTAAACATTAAAATATTATAATTTACAGATAATAATAATATTTCTATTGACATTATTATTCCTATTAAATTACTTCTATTAATTATTATTCCTATTAAACCTAATGTAAATATTGTAATTCCCAATTTTATCATCTTATGATCCAAGAGAGTACTTTTATAAACTATTAACTCCTAATAAAGAGTGAACATAAAAAGTAGGGAAGATCACCTCATAAACAAAAATTATTATAAGCCAAAAATTATATTATTATTACTTAAGTAAGGAATAAATTTCTCTTCATTCAACTTACTTTGAGGTTCATGAAGATTTTAAGTAGGATTTTTGTTTTGATAATGTTGGGTTTGATTCTGGCCCATGATGTAACCTTATGATTGAACATAACACATGCAAGTCATTTTTCACTTTCGTTGATATAATGGCGTACGGGTGAGTAAAATTAAGATTATATATATGGTTGATTTATTCTACCTTATTTGTAATTTTAACAGGATTAGCTTCGGCGATGATCCTTAGTTGTTCTTAGCGGATTTACAACCACAATGAAACTGAAATACGGTTCATACGTCCAAAGGACGGCAGCAGTGGGGAATATTGGACAATGGACTAAAGTCTGATTCAGTTACAATCATAGATATTTAAATTATGATTTTTTATCTTATAGTCCTGACTAATTACGTGCCAGCAGTCGCGGTAATACGTAAAGGGCTAAGGTTCATCAAATTGACTGGGTTTAAAGCGTTTGAAGAGTCCCACTACATTTAATTTTTTCTTAAATCCCACTCTCGTGGTTTTTTATTATATGTTTTGGGTTGAGTTTTTAGGAGGAATATAGAATTTAATAGGTAGCAATGAAATGCTTTAATCTTTTAAGGAATTTCAATAGTTAATACAATATTCCATTATTAACTGACCTTTTATAACGAAAGTCTGGGTAGCAAATTGGATTAGAGACCCAAGTAGTCCAGACTATCAATACAGATGAGCAATTGTGGCTCATCCACCTGGGGAGTACGATCGCAAGATTAAAACTCAAAGAAATTGACGGGGATTCATATAAATGGTGGTGCATGTTGTTTAATTCGATAACACACGCTAAATCTTACCAATTCTTGGTTCCCTCCGTGCTAGCGCCCCGGGCCCCCTTGACTTTCAGGGGGGCCGGGGGCGGAGCCGAGGTATTTCAGGTGTTGCATGGCTGTCTTCAGTTCGTGTCTTGAGATTTTTGGTTCATTCCTTTAACGAACGGAATCCTTTAGCTGCCGTTGAGACTAGTGTTGGGCCCCCGCGTAGCGCGCGGGGTACCAGTCGCTATCGCGCCGCTTACAAAATCCGAAAGGGTTGGGAAGGAAAGGAAAATGACAAGCACTCATGACCCTTATGAATTGGGCTACAAACGTGCTACATTGAACAAATCAATTTTAGTTCTTACCCGAGAGGGCTAGCTCTAATTAATTTTGTTCTTAGTTCGAATAACTCTCTGCAACTCGAGTGTTATTAGTTGGAATCATTAGTAATCGTTTATCATATTGAAACGGTGAATCTTTAATTGAATCCTGTACACACCGCCCATCACGTTTTGGAAGTTATTTTTTAATAAAATCTTGTTTTGAGACTTGATTAATTTTGTTTTTACCTTTTGTTCTACGGTCTCCTTGATGTTGTTAAATTTGTAGTAACTGAAATGAAGTTGTAACAAGGTAGTGGTAATAGAAATTGCCGCTGGATTAATTTTGATTATTTTTAATTTTTATTCCTTGATCGTTTACTGATCTCGAACCCTTAAGTTCTCGTACTATCCTCTTGGATTTAGTGTACTTTTTTAAATAATAATAGCATATAATAACAGCCTCTTCCTTGAAGTAATACTTCAATTCCTTACTTCCTTCGGGAAGCACCCTAAGGGCGCGCGCCGGGGGACCGGGCGCTGGGCGATTTATATGGGTTTAAAAGGGTTTGAACCTTTAATTTAATCCTTCTGATGAATTTGTTTTAACCATTAAACTATAAACCCACCCAACCCCCCCAGCCCGGCCGGGGGGTTGGGGGCCCGGCGCGAAGCTCAAAAATTACCGTAGGCCCCCAACGGAGCCTACGCTCACTTCAACTTCGTGTATGAAAGTGATCAGATTTGAACTGATAAGGTATTTAACCACAGATTTACAGTCTGCCGCAATAACCACTCTGCCACACTTTCACTCCAACCCTCGTAATGGTTTAGCTGGCCTTTGAGCTTCGCTTTGAGGATGACCAACCACACTTAGTGTGCTATGGTACTTGGTCCGAACGGTACCCTTAGGGGGCCGCGCGCCCCTTCAGCCGACTGGCTGGGGCCCTACGCGCGCCGGGGGGTCAGGGGCCGCGCGGGGGCGACCGGGCGGGGTGGTCAAGTTGCGCGGCCAAAAACTGAGCTCGCGCTCCCCCTTCGGCCAGGGGTGCTTTGAGCTTCGCCTCTTTAGATAGGAATTGAACCTATAATATTTTAGTTAACAGCCAAATGTTTTAACCTTTAAACTACTAAAGAATTCAATACAATTCGATAAATATTTTTGTGGCCCGCCCCGCACCCCCTTCAGGGGTGCCGGGGGCGAAGTTTAGCTCCGCGGATGGGCGGGGACCTTGAAAAAGTCGCGGGCACCTAAGGGTCCCACTTAACCACCTTAATTCATGGTGGTGCCTTCCATAGGACCAAGTGGTCCTTGGCAAGGACCACTCTAGAGGAGAGGATATACACGTAAAGTATTCTTTTAACTTATAAACTCCAGAGTGTGCGCGCCCCAGTCGGACGGGGGGACTATTTTTAGGGATGCGCCGAAGGGATATAGTATAAAGGAATTGAACATTTATACTACTAATAAAATAAGTAGCTTGGTCCTATGGAAGGCACCAAGTGTGGTTAGTGACTAATACAAAGTGTTAAAAAAGTTGAAAATTCAATTAAAGGGTAAGGATAAATACCTAATAAAATAAGAAGTAATCCTGCACCTGATAAAATATAAGAAGTAATAATATCAGGTGAGGCCCTTTTTGGTTCCCTACTTGATGCCGATTCCCAAAAATAAAAGAAATGTATTATCCTTAAGTAGTAGAATGCAGCGAATAAAGATAAAAATAATGCTGAAAATACAATTATTATGAATTGTGATACTGATAAATTCATATATGATGATGTAACTGAATAAAAAATTTGAAATTTAGAAATAAAACCTGCTAAAGGTGGAATACCAGCTAAAGAAAATAAAATTAAAGTAAAATTTAATGCAAAAATAGGATTAATTTTGACAAGATCTTTAAGATCTTGTATTGTATTAACTCTACTTTCAGGTCTTTGAATACTAGAAAATAATCCTATACTAGAAATTAAATAAATGATAAGATAGAAAAAGAAAGAATTATAACCTATAAAAGAATTAGTAGATAAAGCTAACATCATAAATCCGCCATTAGAAATACTCGAGTAAGCTAATAATCTTTTAATATTAGATTGAAGTAATCCTAAAAAAGATCCCAATAATATAGAAATTATTCCTAATAAACCTAAAGGAGCGGAACTGAGCAAGCTTAAAGGATTAAGAATATTGTTCAGACCTAAGGTCGATTCGGCCTCCGTGATTAATGGTATCCAATTTACGATAAGATAAGGTAATAAAAAGAAAAAAACTGATTTAGATAAAATTGCAAAAAAAGCAGTAATATTGATATTAACACCTTGGAAAACATCAGGAGTCCATTGATGAAAAGGAAATATAGATAATTTAAAAAGAAAATAAAAAATTATAAAGACCACGCCCACGTGGTGTATTTCATTAACAGTGTGATCAATATTCATTTCAATATCAATTAAATGTTTGAAATTTATAGATCCTTTGACTCCATAGACTAATGAAGTACCTAATAAATAAAATGCAGAAGAAATAGATCCCATTATATAATATTTTAATGAAGCCTCAATAATTGACCCGGAGGACGAAGTAGTATCGCCTGCGGCCCCGCGCCCCGTAGGGCTCGTCGAACGACTAGCTAATAAATAAGAAGATAATGCTAATAATTCCATTGATATATATAACATGATAAGATCATAAGAAGATAATATTATAAGTATAGATAATAATATTATAATAAGTAAATAATTAATTTGAGATTCGCCGTGAAGAGGGGATAACTCTTTTGACCCGAAGGGTGGCTCAATATTACTAAAACTGTGCAAGCTATAAGAATAGTTATAATAAGGAAGAAAAAAATATAAACAAAAAATTATGAGAATGATTGATCTAACCACTATTATATACGGACTAAAATGATAAGACATTCCAATTGTATCTTCCCAATGACCAGAGGCCGACCCAAGCTCGCTAAAAAAGCAATTAAACATATGAATGCTTCTATTCCATTCTGGAACCCCTAAAGTTAATAAAAATGTAGTTAAAATAAACCAAATCATAGTCCATCTATTAACCACAATTCCGAGAGGCGCGCTAGCGCGGACCGAGCTTAAATTATTATCAATGTAACTGTTACCGGCCTGAGGCCCACTTTCCGAGGCTGTCGATTGAACGCCGTAAGCCGAAGGGGACATAGGAAGTAAAAAAATAGAATAACAAAGTACAAATATTAAATAAATTTCACTAAATAAGTAAATAATCATATTTGAAAAATGCAAAAAGATAAAAAATAATTTGGTAATATTCCTAAAAATAATATTATAAACATTAATGGTAAAAGAATATTTAATTCTCTCCATACTAAGTCGTTGTGCGACGAAATATAAGGTGAAATAGGGCCGAAAAGAATTCTATTCATTAACCATAATGAATATAAAAGTGATAATATGACAGAAGAAGAAGCAAAAATAGTAGCGAATGGAGATGTATCCCATAATCCTAATAAGATTAAAAATTCAGCTACAAAAGAAGATGTAAATGGAAATGAAAAATTAGCTAATGTAAGAACCATAAAAAAGATAGAAAAAAGAGGTAATAAATGAGCTAATCCTGAATAATATTTTATAAGACGAGAATTATGTCTATCATATAAAAATCCGATAGAAATAAATAATGCAGGTGAAACTAATCCATGTGAAAACATCATAAACATAGAACCTGCATAGGCAATAATAGAGTGTGAAAATAATCCTAATACAACCATATTCATATGTGCTATAGAGGCATATGCAATAACTTTTTTTAAATCTATTTGACATATAGTTGAGAGTGAAGAATATATAATACCAGTAATCGCCATAGTCTCTATTAAAGGGTAATAGTAACTATTAGCATAAGGAAAGAGCGGTATAGAAAATCTTATAAATCCATATATACCTAATTTTAATAATATCCCCGCTAAGAGAACTGAACCAGCAGTAGGAGCTTCAACGTGTGCCTCAGGTAACCAGATATGAAATGGGAACATAGGAATTTTAACAGCAAAAGATGCAAAAAAAGCAATAAATAAAAAAAGTTGTTCATTATTTGAAAATTTAGTTATATATAAAATTTCTATATCTGTTGTTCCTCTAGTGTAATAAATATATAATATACCCATTAAAAGAAAAAATGAACCTATAATAGTATAAAAGAAAAATTGAAAAGCAGCTAAAATTTTTCTTTCTCTATATCCCCACTTACCTATTAATAAAAACATCGGAATTAATATAGCTTCAAAAGAAATATAAAATATAAATAAATTTGTAGTAGTAAATATAATAACTAAGAGTAAATGTATTATAGTCATAGTTAATAAATAACCTTTCATATCTTCTTTTTTATGATTCCAATAAATGATGATACAAAATGGGAATAATAAAGTAGTTAAAAGTAAAAAAGGATAAGAAACCATATCTACATTAAATCTAAGAGCCCAAAATATTTCTAAAATATCACCATAACCTCCTGTGATGGTTGATATTTTTACTATTGAACCTAAAGGCCACAGGCAAAGTGCAATAAGAAACATTAAGCAATGAATAATAAGACTTAATTCTTTTGCAGTTTTAACAGAAGCCAAAGGAATAATAGCTAAAAGTAAAACATCTAATAAAAATATAGTATTCAACATAAAAATATAGTTAGATTCGAACTAACTAGAGCACCGGGCTAATAGTAAACTGCGGCGTAGCCGCCGGATGAAGTAATCGTGAAGGTGGCGAGGTACGCGCGCCACTTATTCTTACCCCTACGTAATAATGGGCGCGCGTAGCGCCCCCGTAGGGGCGAATGGCCTCTACGGAGTCGGACTAGGATACTATTATCAATTATTAGCCCCTTCCCTTAGGTCCGCCGCCCCGCGCACCGGCCCCCTTCGGGGGCCGGGGTGGGGTGGGAGCGCGCGCCCGGCTCGAAGGGGAGTTCGGGGTGGGGTGGGCCCCTATGGTGCCTGGCTATTTCGCCCATTAACGCAACGCGCAATCCCTACTGGACGGTCGCGCCCACCCCTTAGGGGGGCCGGCGTGCGACGGCGCGGGGAGCCTTATATTTTGTTACCTTGGTGCCAGGTATCAAGCCCCTTCGGGGGCCTAAAGTTTAAATATTAAACGCCCGGGCCCTTTTACGGCCCCGCGCGCCACAAGCCCACACGTTGTGTGGGCGTCCGGCGCGCGGGGGACGAAAAAAAACTCCGTAGGTCGATTCCCAGCTCATTATTATTGTTCGCCCCGGCGGGTAGCCGAATAAGCTACGATGTCAGTTTACGTTTATTATTATTTGACGAAACAAAAAATAAAATATTTTCTATAAAAGTAATTAAAGGAAAAATAATTAATAAACTAGAAAAATAATAAATTGTAGATAATGTACCAATTAAAATATAAGGATCCTCAGCAGGTTTTGAACCAATCCATCCTAATAATAAGAAATTAAAAAAAAATAACCAAATAAAAGGAGTCCAAATTGGTCTAAAATATGAAGATCTAATAATAGAAACAGGTAAAAAAGGTAATATATATAAAACAACAATAGCAACAAACATTGTAATAACTCCAAATAATTTATTAGGTATAGATCTTAAAATACCATAGAAAGGTAAAAAATCATGCCATATTATTTATAATTGACCAACTTAAGAATAAAAAAAGCTAAAGACCGAGGTGATTAACTAATAAACTAATTAAGTTAGTTTATACATCAGAGATGAATGCATATGAGGAATTAATAAATGTTTTATAGAAGAAAAATCAGTCTTGTTAATATAAATTCTAAAACCAGATTTATGATTATGTATAGAAGTATTAACATTAAAATTTTTATTTAAGCTACTCATTAAAAGATGAATATCCTCGCTAGAAAATCCATAAGTATTTAAATGTAATCCACTATTATGTTTACTACCATCACACATAATCCAATGAGCTAAAGCAAGAGGAGTTAAATACTGAGCGACATTAGAGGGTACAATTTTTTTACCATTAGGATAAAAAATAAGGTAGAAATAATTAAAACAAGGTAATTGTAAAGTAGTAAATGAAATTTTATAATAAATTTTATCTTTAAGTTTAATTTGTACAGGCTCAGGTATTTTATTAGCAACATCAGGACTACAAAAATTTTTAAAAATATGAAATACAGATAGAAAATAATCAGAATGAATTTGAGATTGAGAAAAAAGAAGTCTTGTATTAGCAGAAGGTGATCTTCTATTTAATGTACCATCACCAAGAATCAAACCAACAAGAATCTCTTTTTGTTCAGGAGTTAAAAATATGAGATTCAATCTCCTAGAGATTCTAATCTTTTACCTCGAGCTTCGCTCCCAGAGGACGAGGCCGCCGAATTAGTAGAATAAAATTTAAAAGAACTATTTTGAGCCAGGTACCCGGGTCGGCCCGAAGGAAGATGGATGGAAGCGGGAAATAAAAAAAAATATGCAGAATGACGCTCCGCGCGACCGCTGAAGCTAAAAGGGGAAGCAGGAATAATAGATGAAAAGGCGACATAACTAATAGATTTCCCTCCTACTTCCCAACGATGGGGACCCTGAATGGGGCGCGGGGAGTAACAAAGATAATAGACTAAAATAAAAAAATAAACTGAGAATAAATCAAATATTATTATAAATAATAATGGGTGGACTATATCTTATTCTTAAAATAACTAAGTTAATGGGTGGACTATCCTTCGGAACTTAGTTAATAAAGAATTCCCACGTATAGTCTCTGAGGATCCTCCCCGAAGGGCGAACGCCCAACCTGTGAAAGCGGAACGCTCTGTTGGTTTCCTGCTGATCGTCTATAATATCCTTTAACCTAAATGTCCTCGACAATTAGGTCCCTAGTTATAAAACCGGGAAGATTTTCAGAATTATATAGCCGCTTACCGTCACCAAAACGCAATACGCGCGTGAGGAACAAGGCTCGGACGAAGCTAAGCTTATAATTCTACCAAAGGTTTTAAGATTTTCCAGCATATGGTGGGATTTATAAACAGTCCTTACGGACTGAGGTGGCATTTTTTTACCACTCAGGAACAATGTGAGCAGGAGTAACGAGTGGATTAGCTTCTATATAATTATCAGGATGCCCGAGTAAATTAGGTTGAAAGAAAATAAAATAAGAAAAAATTATACCAAATATAGCAAATCCTACTAAATCTTTAGAAGTAAAATAAGGGTGGAAAGGAAGTTTATCAATGTTAGAATTTAATCCTAACGGATTGTTAGCAATTAATTGGAGGGTTACAACAATTAATTTCGACTGTACATAAAATCAAGTATAATACTTGACCGCGCGGTTAAGCCCCACACCTACGGTGTGGGGCGAGCGCGGGTCATTAAAAAGTATTTTTACTTAATCCACCAGTGAGCCAGTCTGTAGCGATTTCAACCAATATTACTATTGGTTTATACCGACGGTCTATTTTTACAACCTATTTGGGCCCGGCGCCCGCCTTGACACTCCTCGTAATTAATGGCGGGAGGTGCCAAGGGGCCCGAACTCGTAAATAGAAGTTGTGAACTCTTTAACCGTTTTCACTAGCATTGCCACCGAGCATAAAAGTATAGTCCCCGCCCGCCCCTAAGGGGGCGGCCAACTCAAACTTTTATAACTCACCGCGAAGCTCGACCCAACAAGCCCACACTTCGTGTGGGCGGCCGGGGTACCGGGTGACTATTATACTAAAAATTTACAAACCTAATTTATACAGCATAGAGGGATGAAAATAAGGTTTTACTCCCCCGCGCGGCTTCGCCGCGCGGGGCACTAAATCAATTAATATATACAGAGATTCCTTTTGACACCTTTAAAGGTGCCAAAGTTGATATTGATCGCTATTTTTATGATCCCCGCGCCCCCCTTAGGTGGGCGCGGGCATTCCGCCCGAAGGTCGAAGATTTTATATTATATTTATCTTGTAAGAATTGTATTAATATTTCACCTTCTTTTTTCGTCCCCCGCGCCCCCTTCGGGGGCGCGGGGCCGTAAAATTGTTTATAGCTATTCTCACTCCAGGTGATTTAAAAGTACCATCATCCATGATCCAAACAGCTAAAGCCAAAGGAGTTAAAAATTGAATTAAATAATGAAAATGAGGAAGGACTTTAAGTTCACTTACGTGAATAATCTGATCCCGCGGACCCCTACGGGGTCCGCGGCGATAAAACCATAATAAATTAGCATAACTATAAGTATCAAATCTATAACTATCACCGAATTAAGCTTAGCTCAAAAGGAGGATTATCATTAACATAACCTCGATTGCGCAAAGCGGGATAATAATATTTATAAAAGAGGTAATCTTTCTGAATAATTGATTGTTTAAAACGAAATCTTACGGCACCGCTCATTAATTGTTCAGCATGAGCATCACCTAACAAAGATCCAAATAAAAACTCATAGACATCTGAAGAATGAGGACCAATTCTTTTATTTGATCTAATGTTTGGAAGAATAAAATGTCGCCCGGGACCCTAGGGGTCCCGGGCTTGTAAATTTCTAATTAATTTTAGGCCTTTAAACCCATGTAAATGTAAAGCGATTAAATGAGCACACGCAAGAGCAGCAATGATAAAAGGGATTAAGAAATGTAAAGAAAAAAATCGATTTAATGTAGGGTTGTCACAATAGTGTTGCCTATCCCGAAAAAGTTAAAAAACTTAATCTCTCATAGGTAGCATCTAAAATTTAACTTGATCCTCGCAACAATATGGGAAGCGAGGGATAATTCTAGATATTTAACGCCGACCCTCTCGGGCCGGTTCGGACTATATCATAATCTTTTATTCATTATTTAGTAATTTTGAGGGATATCAATTTTTTTAGAATATTTTGGAATAGTTCTAAGTTTTTTAAGCCAGAGTATATATTGCAATCTTTTATAACCTAATAATTTAACAGGGTTATGATGTAAAAATTTTATAACATTTTCAATATATCTAACACTAGAAACTTTTAATTTATAATTATTATCACCTAAATTTGTAACAGTTACAGTAAAAGATAATAATTTTTGAATGGCAATAATTAAATTTAATGCATCTTTTTGACTAATATCAAAACTGGCCTCGTAGCACTCGGAGGACGAAGCTTTTAACCCCGCCGCGCTAAAAGCGCGGCGGGCATTAGGTTGATAAATACTAAAACAACCTTCAGCCTCGATAAAACCGATTAACCAAGAAGAAAAATAAGGAACATTTAAGATATCTTCGACTTGATATAGCCAAGGTTTAGAAGGTCGAGTATATTCAGGGACTTCATTAAATTTAATAGTGTTAGAAAGTAAAATATTTTTAAATCTTAAAAAATCATACTGTTTATTAGAAAGCATAGGGTATTTATCGAATAGAGGTAAAATAACATTAATAAGAGAAGATTTATCTTTAACTTTAAAAGTAGCAAGCTCAATTTCTAATTTATTGATTTTTGTTATTCTTTTTCGTAGACGAATAGTACCTACACCTAAATTATCTTTAATTTTATATAATAATTGGATATCTCTACTATTTAACTCAATACCAAATTCATATTGGATATATAAACCATTTTTAGTGATAGTAAAAAAACCATCACCCTCAACTAAACCTACCAAATATGGAAAAAAAAGATCTCCCGTGTTTAGTCTCTGAAGGGCATTTGACCCAGCCGTAACCCTGGGGGGTTGGGGCAAAGTCAAATTGTTTTCAACCCCTGCTGATAATCCTCTAAAAATTAATATTTTCACTTTAATATTTTCCTTTAGGTTCGCGCCCGTAGGGTGAACTGAAGAATTACGAAAAGTCAAGAATAAAAATAGAGACAAAAAAAAAGAAAAATTTTTAAAGTAATTAACTTTATTTAAGGACTTTTTAGCATAAAACAAGATTTTCAAATTACGCTTACGCGTAATAGCCGCCGAATAAAGGACAGAGAAGCCACCCCAAATAAATTCTACTAAATCAGGCCCTAAATAAGGAATTGCAGAAAAAAAATTAGTAATAACACACGCAGCCCAAAAGCTCATTTGCAAATTTCTCGTAGATCGTTTGTATGTTAAAACCTCGGCCCCCCATTGAAGGGGCTATAAATTTAGGATTTACATAACACCCTAAAATGAAAATGTGATAACAATTTTCATAGAAATTCCGATTGAACATTAAGCATCATTTCAGACACCCATTAGTGACCCAATCTGTAGCAATAGTATCCACTACTGACGGTCTTCAAATAAATATGTTAACCGTTTTCACTAACATCGCCAGTTATCTCAATAACAGAGTAAAAACAATCAGCGGCCGGCGCGCCCCGGGGGTAGGTGCAAAGCCCAGCCAACCTAATGAATATGGACCCCTCCGGGCGACCGACTACATGATCGTAGCTCTCTAGTGATATTACTATTATCTCGGATAAGTTGCATAGTAATTCCCCGCCCGAAGGTCGAGCGGGCCGACTAAGTTATTAAGAATAATAGACTATAATTAAATTTAAAAACCGTTCAATTTATAATACATACTAGGCACCATGTAAAGTTTAACAATATTAGATAATTTAGAAAGTTGACCTCTGGGGAGGTGAAGAACCAATCCATTTTTAGCTACGCGAATAACTGAAGTAACAAGATCAAAGTTATTTATTAAAGCCTTTTGAAGTAAATTTAGATCATTTTTTTTAAAAAAGTTATAAGTAGAAATTATCAGACCACTAGGATGTACTCCACCGTCGTCCAGGATCCAAACAGCTAAAGCTAAAGGAGTTAAAAGTAGAGTAATATTAGATGGTACAACTTTAGTTCCTTTAAAGAAGAAGTGATCATAAATCCAGTTCCAATTAGAATAAGTCCAAGTTCTAAATTTAGAAGAAAAATAAACTTTATTATTTGAACCAATATTACGTTTTAATACAGGTAATTTATGGGAACAATATCCTCTGAACGCATAAAAATTATGCAACCACATAAGATATTCAACATTAGGAGAACCCATATGAATATGAAAACGAGTGTTTCCAGCTCTATTTTCAGCCCATCCCTCACCTAAAAGGTTACCCACAATAACCGAAATTAGATCTTCATTGTGAGGACCAATGCGTTTAATGGCAGGAATATGAGGCTTAGAAAAGCTTAAGGAGCGCGTAGCGTCAAAACCCCCGGCCGTGGGGGTCACCTGGTAGTAAAGCGCGAAGCCCAAATAAACCGAAGGTCGAATAGGTTTAGTTTTGGATTTCTTATTAGTATTCGAAGAAAAAGGCGCGAAGCTCAAAATAAGAGAGCTCACCCATAAGGTCAAGTGAGCTTGCCAGCCAACTGTGTTAAGGCTGCGCTGACCCGAAGGTCGAATTAATGATATTTTTAAATTTAACCATTTTGGGCCATATCGACCCCAAGGTAACACATAACCTAAGAAAGCCGCAGCCATCATTAAAATAAATATAGTTACACCCACAGACCATAATTCAACACGTGGTTTATTAAAAGAACCATAATATAAACCTCTAGCAATATGGATATAAACACATAAAAAAAAGAATGAAGCTCCATTTGCATGAGCATATCTAATTAACCAACCATTATTTACATCTCTCATAATATGCTCTACAGAATTAAAAGCATATTCGATATTAGGAGTATAATGCATTGCTAAAAAAATACCTGTAACTAATTGAATAACTAAAACTAATCCTAATAAAGATCCAAAACCATAAAAATAATTAATATTAGCAGGTAAAGGAGAATCCACTAAAAAAGTATTAAAAAGTGAGAGATAAGGATTAGATTTAAGAATTCTCATAAGTTAATAACCAATTTAAATAATTTTTCATATCTACGCTTTCAATAACAATAGGCATGAACCCGTGTTGTACCCCACAAATTTCAGAACATTGCAAATTATCTCTACAATTATATAGAAAGAAAAATTTACTTTCGCCCGGCGCAGCTCAATAGCTTATTTATAAGAAAAATAATAACCTTTATAAGATTTTCCGTCTTTTAAATGTAAATATAAAGATTTTCTATCTAATTTAATATTTATTTTTAAAAAGTATTTAATTGTATCTGTAATACTTTCAAATTCTTCTAGCACCGCGCCTTTTATAGCGTGCCGAATTAAAATAGGTTTATTTTTTTTATTAACTTTTAATGAATCGAGCTTCGCGACCTTTTGGGAATCAACTTTAGATAGCCCGCGAAGCGGGGAATCACCGGCGCTACGCGATTTTTTATATTCATCAATAATTAAACCTACATTATCAAAATTATTAGGTAAAGCTTTATCTGAATATTTACATAAAAAATTATGAAACTCTTTTCCACTTTTTATGTATTTAGAAAGAGTGTCTCTTTTAATAGTTAACCCTAATCCACTTAAATAATCAATACAAGATGTTAAAGAATCAAAATGGAGCAAGCTCAAAGTATCAGGGGAAAAAGAATCGACTACCCCCGAGTCCTTAAAGGTATCGGGGGGAACAAATGTATTACCTTTTTTAATTTCCAATAATACAGGGATACTTCGACGCGTACCTAATGTATACATATTATGTCTTTCTTTTTGCATTATACTAACTAATTCTGACACCTTTAAAGGTGCCATAGAAAGATTACTTTGTATAGCGGTAGGAATAAGGAAACTAAGTAATAAGAATTTATTAAGATATGGAATTTTAGAATCTATATATTTTGTACAAGTTTCGGGATGTATTTTTAATACTCTTTTAAGCTCGATTTTAGAGCTCGCGTGATAATAAAGAGTAGAACATGTTAAATCATAGACATACACACCTTCACCTTTAGAAGCCCCAGCGTTAACAACTCTTAACGTATTTAAATTAAATTCCTTATTTAATAAGTAGTATTGCTCTAAAATTAAAGCATCTAAAGTACTGAACTTATTACTATCAAGCTTGAAGATCTTCAAGCTGAAAGCTCCTAATCCATCTTTTTTAAGTAAAGGTAAAAATTGACCGCTGAGCGGGTAATCACCTTTAAAATAATAATCCATTCGACGTCTGAGTAAATTAGATGACCCAACATATTTATGACCAGTAATTTTATGAATAAAGATATATACACCAAAGAATCCTTTATATTTAGATTTACCTGTAAATTCAAATAAAAGATTTTTACCTTCCGGTGTAGATATAGGAAGATCAATTTCGACACTTTTAACTTTTAATAATTCTTTTAATTTAAAATCAGAAACAGATATATTTTGATTTAATAATATTTTATTGATTACTAATGAAGTAGTAGGTTTTCCACTATTAATATGTTCTAAAGCTAAATTCTCAGGGTTAAAAGAATGTTTATTAGCTGAACGGATAAGAACACTAATGCTAAATGATCGACTACCAAGGGCTTTAAGACCGAAGGCGGGTGCGAAGCTAAAATGTAAAGAAGCAATATTAATTGTATAATGCGATGAAAATACTACGAAAGTATCACGCCTTACAGGCTTAAAAGCCGGGAGCGAAGCTAAAATGCGACAATGCAGCTGTAGATAGCTGTTAGGATATTTAAAAGTAAATTTCCTTAGAATAATAATAAGTTTAGCAAACTATTGTAGAGTTTTCTCCCTAAATAAAACGTAACTAGTACGTTCTATCTATTTAACGGAAAGTATGGCCGCCCGAAATTTAGGAGTGAGCGGGATTAAAAAGAATTAATACTTTCCTGCGCCCTTTAGGGCGGGGTCTGACTATATCTTAAGCATCAAAAAATTGATACCAATCACCGTTTAGTCGATGAACTGCATACCAGATATTATCCGAAGGATTTTATATCTGATACTTGGATGCGGATTGCCCATTGTATAATAAATCTTGATGTTACCATACCACGAGTCATTACCTGTGCCATAAGTAATGTTACCATACTTACTTGGTTAAGATTTTTTTAGGGGGTTCCCGCAATTTGATGATTTATAACTGTAGGTTTACTACAGTTTAGGCCATGTTCTACCGCGCCCCTTAGGAGCACGGTGATTTAAAGACCATAGAATACTCCATTTCTTTTAATAAAGAGTGGAGTTTGATTTAATCTACCAGGCATAGCGTCAATTTTAATTCCTAAAGAAGGGATTGCCCAAGAATGAATTACATCCGTAGCAGTAACTATAATACGTATATTAGTTTTAGACGGTAAAACAAGTCTATTATCAACTTCTAATAATCTCATTTGACCAGTTTGTAAAGAATCCGTAGGTATCATATAACTGTCAAATTTAATAGAAGGTGTGCTATAATCACTATATTCATATTCCCAATACCATTGATGCAGCACCAATTTGAAACAAAAAGTTTAGCTTATGTACACCCGAAGCGTAGCTACGGGCGGGATAAAGTCAAAGAAAAAATTTAGAACGTCGGCCGGCTGCGAACCCAGGACGGTTGAAGGATTATACGAAGGCCGAAAAGAGTGTATTTATCGACGCGGACCCCTTAGGGGACGCGGGAAGACAAGAGAAATTATAAACCTAATTTATATAACATACTAGAATGCATATAAGGTAAAACCAATTCTCTTAATAAAGGTAAAGATGAAACTTTAATATAAAGAGAAAATTTATCCTTAGGATTTTTAACTCCTTTTTTGGTAAGTAACTGAATAGTACAATCTAAGTTAAATTTTGTATAAAAAATATCTCTTAATAATTCAACTTCTTGTCTCTCAAAACAATTAGTAGCAATTCTAACACTTTTAGAACCTGAAACCCAACAACCGTCATCCATTAGAAGAAAGGCGATTGACAGAGGAGTTAAATATAAATGTATTTGAGGGGAAATTACTTTTTTATGATTAACGTAAAATAAATCATAAAGCCAATTAAAACTACTAAATGTAAAAATATCAAATTCATAACCGTAATAAGTTTTTTCTTTTTTAGTAGCACCGCTCGAAAGAGAAGAATTAATAAGGATAGTTTTATATCCTCTAGGACCAGAATTAGAACAATATCCCCTTTGATAAAAAAAATCATATAAAAAAAATAAATAGTCTTTATGTCTAACACTTTGTTTTATTCTAAATTTTGTACCAATACTTTTTACAGCATAAGCATCACCAAGAAGACAACCTACTAAAACACTAGTAACATCTGAATTATGAGGACCTAGTCTGTTAAAAGTTTTAGTTTTAGTGTGGAATTGTCTAGTAATTAGGCATGGATAACCACGAGAATATAGCGATCGGGGTCTCATGCCGAGATGGTAAAATTGGTGCAAAAATCGACTGTACATTAAGCGGTTAAACCAAAAATTAAGGCCCGGTCCCCTCCGGGGACCCTCGGCCTAGTAAGAAGGCTAACCACCCACAAGTGACCCAGTCTGTCGCAATAAATATAAAAAATTAAATTTATTTACTGACGGTCTTGCGTCGTCAAAGGTATTGTAGATTGACGACGTTTTAACCGTTTTCACCTGCATCGCCAAAAGAATAATCACCTTACTAAGCCTAAAAACCTGCCATGCGGTCAAGCTATAAAGGCGCGGTGCTATAAAATTCTTTTAAGACTCCTGTCGAAGTCTTAGATAAGGCCTGAAGGCCGCTATCACGACTATTATATAAAGGTTTCAAAAAATTACCAGGTAAGTATTACGAAGGTAAAGTTAAGAAAATTAAAAAGAACTTTTTAAAAACCTTTACTCGCCCCGGACCTGTGGGTACGGGGCAAAGGTTTTAATATTCAATTTCTCTAAACGCGCACGCGTAGCTCGCTAAACTTAATAAGAGCGACTAAGAGTTTATTAAGATGGTAAACCTAATTTATAAATCATAGATTTTACGAAATAAGGCAAAACTAAATTTCTTAATAATGGAATGGAATCAGATTTAATGTAAATTGAGTATTGACCAGGTGTTTGAATATTTTGAAGAGTGCAATTTAAGTTAAATTTAATTTTAAGAATTTTAACTAAAATTTTTAATTCTTTATACTTAAAAGAATTAGTAGCTATTCTAACACCTGGATTAGCCCAACAACCATCATCCATAATCCAAATTGCCAAGGCTAAAGGATCTAAATAATGTTCAATATCAGGATGTATATACTTAACACCTTTTTTATAAAACATTTTATGAATCCAATTAAAGCTTCTAAATGTAAAAGTATTAAATTCAAATCGCCGGCGCGAAGCGCCGGGGATTCCCCGCTGCGCGGGTAATCTGGAATATTCTTTAATTTCTGATCTCACTTTTAATTTGGTAAAATATTGTTTAGGAATTAAATTAGAACAATAACCTCTATCAAAAAAAAATTGATATAACCACATTAAATATTCTTTATTTTTAATACTTTGTTTAAAAACGAACCTTAGACCCTCTTTAGATTTACGATTACCATAACAGTCACCTAATAAAGAACCTATAATAACGGATAAAACTTCTTTATTATGAGGACCATTTCTTTTGTTAGCTCTTACATTAGGAATATAAAAGGAAAAGTAAAAGATAAATATAAAAACACAGAGTCCCGCGAAGCTAAATAATTGAATAAATTTTTTTACACCTAATTTATTACCCGCCGCACCCTTTTGGGTACGGTGGGCATTATAAAGACCAACAAATTCATGACCCGACCATTGGTAGGGGACTAAAAAGTTATCTTTATTACCTTCCGGCCTATCAGACCAAAGGTCTGGGCAGGAGTTAAATAAATTTAAGGTATCTTTTTTTTTATTTAAAATATATAATTTTAGGCCACCATTCGCCTCAGCCCCAGTCTTTCGAAAGAAAAGACATACTACAAACCACAAGTTCGTAGAAGTAAGGAGCCGAACCCACACGTGCTCCCTAAATTGAAGGGGTGTGCGGGGCGCGAAGCTTAAAAGACCTATAGTTTTAATAGTAATAATAGGATCTATAACCTCGTCCATCATATATAATAATTTAAAAGAAGGTAAAGCAATATTAATTAATATTAAAGCAGGTGTTATTGTCCAAATAATTTCAATTAATGTTCCATGATTAAGATTCGCATGAGAAAAATGATTTTTACTTAAAACATTAACTAAAATCCAAGAAACAAATATAATAATAATAACTAAATAATACATAATAGTATTATGTAAATTAATAATACCTTCCATTATATCTGTAGCAGGATCTTGAAAAGATAATTGATAAGGTTCTGCAACATCAAAAAATTTTTGATTAAATAATTGCCCTTTATTCATAAATTAAGAAATAAAAATTACCTTTCATAAATTGATAAATTAAAGGAGCCCCGCCGCGCTACCGGGACGGGGCAGGGGGGGCGCTACGCGCGGAGCGGCTGACCAGCTACGCAGCCTGCAGAGATAGTGAAGTACGACATGTACGCCAGCATAGCTGGGGGCGAGCGGGTACCGTATTTAACCTCGAAGGGCCCACGACAGGGACCCTTCCCCAACGGGGGGGCCTCCGGCCCGCGGCGGGGCGCGACCTTTCACCCCCGAGCGGGGTGTTCAAAAAGTCCGTAGGACGATTTGGCCCTACCCGCACGCTTAAAAGGACCACGTGTAGTACCGAAGGAGGTACGCGCGAGGATTAATAACAAAATTAAAAAGGATAAAAGTGTTCTAGAAGTTAAACACATTAACTGGGCTGAACTATAAATTGATTATTAAAAGTGCCCAGCCGGCGCCGCATGCGCCGGGGGCTGAGCCCGACCGGGACCCCTCCAAGGGGGTCGAATCATATTTTGGCGCCGGGGAGGAAGGAGGAGGCGTAGGAACTCTATTTATAGTAGTTAATAACTTTAACAACCCTCCTCAACTTTCGGATTAAATTCTTTTTTCGAATAAATTTAACAATAGCGTATATTGGATCTTATGTCTCTTGGTTTTTTTTTATATTTTATCGAAAAAATAACTCATTTATGTTTCTAATTTTTTTATCTCTTATTTGAGCCTATCCTTTCACATAACCACACGAAATTGAAGGCGCGGTATACAATTTTTAAACCGTGATTCTTCGTCCTCCGGGCCTAGGAGGGGATAAAATTAATGCCAAAAATAGGAATTGAACCTACAACCTACTATTTACAAGACAGTTGCTCTACCATTAAGCTAATTTGGCCCGGAACCCCTTAAGGGCGAAGCTCCCTGTGCCGCTCGATTAAGGCCCCGCGCGCTGGGTATTAAGTTTGATATATTGGAACCTGGCGCGCTCGGGACCGCGCGGCGAGTGGTGAAAAGTTGAGCGAGCGGTCAAATTACTTTAAGTGCGGCGTAATAATTTTCCTCGCCTTTCCATAATCGCCTACGGCGCACAACATTTTGCTGTTCAACACTACCATGTTAGTCTACACAAGTAAGAATAATAATAAACTTTATGTATTTTTAATTTAATTTAATACTTATATATTTGTTAATAATTTAAGCCCTGAAAACGTTAATATAAAAATTTATAGATAATGAATTAATTAAACAAGAGAATATGCCTCAATTAGAAATTCAAACATTTATTAGTCAATACATGTGGTTCTTTTTTGGAAATTTTTTCATTGTTTATACTTTAATTTATACTAAATTTATACCTAATATTCATACAAGAAATTTTATTATTAATGAATTATCATTTGAAAAAAAAGGTCCTGTTAAAATTAATGAAAATTTTTCAGCGGGACTTTTACCTAAAGATTCAATTGGCGATGCTATAAAAACTTCTGTTATTGAAACTAATTCTATTAGTGCCCCTAAAGCTAGTTTCAATACATCTATGATTAAGAAAGAAATACATTATTTAATAATAAAAATTAATTATAATTCTTCGGCCTCTGGGTCAGCTAACCTGTAGGGCGCGAAGCTAAAATTTATGATTTTTTCACCTTTAGAACAATTTAAAATTATTAATATAATTCCTTTTTATATAGGAAGTTCATCTCTGGATTTTTCTTTTACTAATTCTTCTTTTATTTCTTTAACTATCACGTGGCTTATTTTTCAAACAACTTTTACATTAACAAATTCTAAATCATTAATTAATAATAATTTTATATGGTTTATGATAAAAGTTGATCAATTCATTACACAGATTATTAATGAACAAATTGGTAAAGTAGGTTTAAAATATAAACCTCTTTTAATAACTATCGCTATTATTATTTTATTAGCTAACATGATTGGTATGATACCTTATTCTTTTACTATCACGAGTCACCCTATTATTACTATGGGTTTATCTTTTACTCTTTGGTTGGGAATAACTTTTACTATTATTTTAAAACAAAAATTACATTTTATTTATTTATTTATTCCTTCAGGTGTTCCTGCCCCTTTAATTCCTATTATTTTCCCTATTGAAGTTATTAGTTATTTAACTCGTCCTATAAGTTTAGGTATTCGTTTAGCAGCTAATATGTTTGCAGGTCATACATTATTAAATATTTTTTCTTTTTTTATTTGGCAAATGTATCACTCTGTAAGTCTTTTTGCGGTTGCTATTATTGCTACTTTAATTTTATTATTTTTAATTGTTTTAGAAATTTTAATCGCATTTTTACAGACTTATGTGTTTACAGTTTTAGTTTCTTCCTATATCAATGATATTTACAGTCATCATTAATCTTTTAGAATGGCTTATTATAATAATATCTCTTTTAATATCTATTGCTTATTTAACTTTAATTGAACGTAAAGTTCTGGGTATTCTGCAACGTCGTAAAGGTCCGACAGTCGTTGGTATTTTAGGTTTACTTCAACCTTTTGCGGATGGTTTAAAATTAGTTGTTAAAGAAGGTATTTTACCTAATATGTCTTCTTCTTTTCTTTTTTTAATTTCTCCTATTATATTTTTTTTTTTATCTTTTTTAATTTGGAGTTTGATTCCTATTAATTATAATTTTGTTTATGCAGATATTAATTTATCTATTATTTATATTTTAGCTATTACATCTTTATCTGTCTACGGTATAATTATTTCTGGTTGGTCTTCTAATTCTAAATATTCTTTTTTAGGTTCTCTTAGATCTTCTTCTCAAATGATTTCTTATGAAGTTTCTATAGGATTTATTTTATTACCTCTAGCTATTTTTACTTCTTCTTTTAGTTTAATTGATTGGATTAATCATCAAGATTTCATTTATTTTTTTATCCCTTTTCATCCTTTATTAGGTCTGCTTATTCTATCTAATTTAGCTGAAACTAACAGACCTCCTTTTGATCTTCCAGAGGCGGAATCAGAATTAGTCGCTGGATATACTACTGAGTTTTCAAGTATTGGTTTTGTATTATTTTTTATTGCTGAATATGGAAACATTATATTTCTCTCTTTATTAACTTCAATTATTTTTTTTCCTAATGTTATTTCTTTTGCTTTTTTTATGTTCCTTTTTATTTGGGTTCGAGTGGCATTACCCCGTTATCGTTTCGATCAATTATTAAGATTAGGTTGGAAAGTTTTATTACCTTTATCTTTAGCTTTTCTTTCTTTATATTCTTCTTATTTTATTTGGGCTCAGTATTTTTTTATTAACTGAAGCCTCTTGAAGTATAGTCAAGTGGTAAGACATTGGTTTTTGATATCACAATTCAAAGGTTCGAATCCTTTTACTTCAATACGCCCCTGCCCGGGCCCCCCGCGTGCGCAGCTCAGCTGAAGGCGGGGGGCCCGCTACGCTGGCGCGGGTCGGCAGCGGGGTTGTGGCGCCGAGGGGACCCGTAGGGTCCCGGGCCGTCCGGGAAATGTAATTTAATTTGGTTAAAATGAATGCTTGTCGAGCATTTTATTGTGGGTTCAAGTCCCATCATTTCCGTTATGATTTACCAAATAAAAATTCTAAATACTTCTAATAACACTAGAATATTACTTATTTCATCGCCGTCCACGGCAGGCGAAATTTATTCCACGGTTCCCGGTGACACCTTCAAAGGTGCCACACCTTCAAAGGGGCCAGAGAGTGGTAATTTTTCAGTTTTTCGTCGTCATAAAATGTTATTTCAACTTAGTAGTGGTCAATTAGGTTTTAAAGGTGCTACGAGAAAAAGTTCTTTTGTTATTTCTAAATTAATTCAACTTTTTTTTAATCGTATTAATATTTTATTTCCTAATTTTCGTTATATCCCTTGCAATATATATTTTTTAGGTCCTCGTAACAATTATTCAGTTCTAATGGATCAAATTCGTTTAGGTATTCGTTCTTGGCCACAGGCTGGTAATAATTTTAGTATCTCTTCATCAGCCTTAGGCGGAATTAAAAAAGATAATTCTTTTAGTCAATCTTCTACCTTCGTTCCTGAGGTTCAGGCGGAGCTGTTAAATCATATTTTTAATCTTCCTTCCCTTCCTCGACCTTCAGGCGGGGCCGTTAATTTTAATGCCGCGGAAACTGATAGGGTCCGCGTTAATAATTCCTTAATTCCTGCTACGCTCGACGGGTTACCTTCATTTAGCTCCGTTATTCCCGACAGCTATGCTGTCGGCTCTGGGCGTAGGATTTCTCCTACTTTTAATAATTCTTTAGGTGGTATAAAAATTTTTGATATAACACCTATACCATTTAATGGTTGTAAACTTAAAAAATCTCGTAGAAAATAATTTTTGCTCCGCGCCCCCCTCCACTAAGTTTTAGCGTTTTCGTCCATCGCCCCCTCCCGGTCGTCCCTCGCCCCCTCCCGGTCGTCCACTACCCTACCCCCGCGCGCGGGGGCGGGGCCGGGGTCCGCTATGCAGGACCCTACCTGGGGGGTGCGGGTCGCTCTTGTGAGTTGGTTATTTTCTGCGTTCATTCTTCAATTTCCCACACCCCTTCCAGCTTGACCCTAAGGGTGCGCGCTGTTCGGGTTCTGTTTTTATCTTTTCGGCTTGAAGGCCATAGTGAAAATAGTTTAAATGGTTAAAACCTTAGATTGTGATTCTAATTATTAAGGGTTCAATTCCCTTTTTTCACCTTTCAGTCCCGCCCGCGGGTCCCCTTAGGGTTCCGTAGCAGTCACTGGCCCCCGGTGCGCCGTTAGGTCCCTGCCCAGCGCGCCCGGACGCCCCACACGTGGGCGCGCTACGCGCGCCTTTAGGGGTGGGGCTTCCTAATATCTACGCTCAATAGCTGTTACTCTTGAGCGCGCCTCGGCCTACCCCCCTTAGGCGCCCGGGCCCCACTAAGTTTTAGGGGCCCTTAGGGACCGCGCGTAGCGCCCCCCACTCTACCGCGCTAGGGCCCTGCATAGCGGACCCCCGCGCACCCTAAGGGTGTCAGCCAGGGGGGTGGGGCGGCTGTTTTAGTTCGCCACTTGGCCGCCCTAGCGCGCGTGGCCCCGCTGGGGTGGGCCCGCCCTGGCCAGCCCGGGGCGGGCGCCGAGGGGACCCGTTGGGTCCCGGGCCTTCACCGGTTCCCGTTGGCGTGGGCTAGTCGAGGATTTATGATTAATTTATTAATAATTGGATGCACACTTATTGTTATTCGAGCAAAAAATCCGGTTCATTCTCTTTTTTCTTTAATATTAGTTTTCTTAAATACAGCTATTTTATTAATACAATCGGGTATTGAATATATAGGAATATTTATTATAATAGTTTATATTGGGGCAATCGCTATATTATTTCTTTTTGTTATAATGATGTTAAATATGAAACTTTTATTACATCAAGCTCAAAAGCAAGGTGGATTAAATTTTGAAAATACTTTAAGATATTTACCTATGCTATTTTTTATTACTTTACTTTTTTATCAATTTTTACATTGGCAAAAAGCCGAAGGTGATTTTCAATATTTTTTTGATAATCCTTTGGCTTTTTTGAATTATTTTGATTTAATTTCTCAATCTGAGCAATCTATTGTAGTTATTGGTAAAGTTCTTTATACTCATCAATTTTTTTATTTCTTATTATGTGGTATAGTTTTACTTTTAGGTATGTATGGTGCTATTATTTTAACTTTTTCACCTGTTAAATCTATACATCTTCAAAATATTTATCAACAAAATTCAAGATTATTAAATAATAATAAATTTCACTATGAACCTTTTAGCTCTTAGAATTGGTCTTCATAATAATTATTGGTCTTCTATAGGTAATTTTTTTTCTCCTAAATTTCCACGCGTCGTTAAGGATGATGTTAATAATTTTGGTATTAGCGCAAGCTTAAAGTTTAGCGCCCCGAGCACTAATAGTTCTGTTGTCCAAGCTAAAAAAAAAAACTTTTACTTAACGCCTCGCCCTTTAACTATTTTTGATAATTGTTTTTATAACTTCGAAAATTCTTCTCCTATTCCGGGGTTAGAAAGTTTTGGTTCTTATCGATCTTTTTTTTATTATTCTAATTCTTATGGATTATTTTTTATTTTACCTATTTTTTCTCCTATTAAATATTCTAATGCTCCTTGGTCTGGGTTTTTAGGTAAATATTTTAAATCTTTTTTGAATACAAGAATTACTTATTCTAAATCTTTTATATTCCCTCATAATGATATTGATTATTTATTAAATATTTTTATTTTTAGATTTTTAGAAAAAAAAAAATCATTCGGGTCTACTGCTGATCTTTTTAAATTTTTTTCGAGCTCACGTCGAATTTCTAATTATGATTCGAGCTCCGCTTCAGTTTTCGGTCTTTGGAATTTTATTAATGGTTTAAAAATAGTATGTAATGGTAGATTAAATATTCGTTCTACTTCTTTATCTTCCTCATCCTTCGGGCATAAATCCCGCGATGCTAAAAGTTCGGCACGCAACGCGGGGGATGTTTATTTAATTAATTCTTCTAGAAAGAAATCTTTTGAAGTTCAATTAGGCCATATCCCTAATAATTCTTCTACTAATATTGGAATTCAGCCTATCGCTTATAGATTTAAACCTTTTTATACTCAAAAAGGATCTAATTCATTTCATCTTTATATTAGTTATAAAAATTCTATTACCTCCGTTCCCTAAGGGCGCGAGCGGAGGGTAGCCCCCTTATCATTGGCCGCGCACCCCCCCTACCCGCGCGCTGCCCCCTTAGGGGTCGCCCCCCTCGAGCTAGCTTCCGAGTTAGGTAATATTATTTTGAGCTCCGCGCGTAGCGCCCCCACGGCCCCGCTGACCTCCCGCCTGCCCCCCTACCGGTCCCCTGGCGCTACGCGCGGCTCCCCTTGACCTTCGGGGGGACCGGGGAGCGGGGCCACACCCTAAGGCTCGCGCGGGGCCTACAGTGCTGGTTACCCTACAGGTTTATTTTCTTACCTCGCCCCCCGCGCTAGCGCGCGGGCACCACCGCCCCGAAGCCCGGGGCCCCCTAGGGGGGTCTTTTCTATCTTACTATTGCGTTCCACTTTATTAATTAGTTTTTCAATTATTCTCCCCGGGCGTCATAAGTTTTCATCCTAACGCGCTGAACTATTCACCTTCGGGGGGCCCTCCCGCACCGCGCCGCCCGGTGAACCGGGCGGCGGGTAGGTGGGGCCTTCCCCGTTTCTCTTATATCCGCGGGTGGTACGCAACGTAAGTAGTTAAGAGTCTTTAATGCCGCGGACCCCCTTCACCTTCGGGGGGCCCCGCCCCTACCGGGACCCCTAAGGGGTGGGGCGGGGCGGGTCCGCGGTAATATGGCTATTGGTGGGCGAGGTTTTAGTTCTTTTCGTCTAGTGGTTAAGACACAGCCTTTTCAAGGCTGTGACACGGGTTCAATTCCCGTAAAGAATAACTAATTTCATTGAGCCCGACCCCGGACGCCCCACCCCGAAGGGCCCCCGTAGGGGCCCCCGTGGCCCATCTGGGGGGTCGGCCAGGTCGCGGGGTGGCACGGGTCGCGGGGTCCCTGCCCGGCTCGGCTGGGTCGCGCGGTCGCGCGTAAGGCCCCTGTCGGCCGGGGGCCTTAGTTTTAATGTTTTTAGTAATGTCTGTTTTATCTTGGTTTAAATTTTCTTTATGGAATCATTGGTATAGACCAAAAAAATTTAATATATTTTTAGCTTCACGCCCTTCGGCCTTGGCACCTTTTAAGGTGTCACAACCTTCGTTCTCCTTATCGCCCCAAAAAGGGGGGCGCGTAGCTGGGAAGAATGATTTTCTAACTATTCCTAATTCTTTGAGCTTTGCTACCGTTTTTTCAAATAAAAATTTTTTATTTGGATCGTCTTCACCTTCCGCGCGCGCAGCTATTGGTGCCAGAGGTTCATCCTTCGGACTGGTCGCTAATCTTAATTTAATTCTTTTTAAATCTAATTTATTTTTATCACTTCATCATGCTACTCGTGCTATTAATTTAGGCTTAATTTATATTAATTTTAATCCTGTTAAGCTTCGCGCGTCCGGTAAGTCCAACGTTTCGGCTTTCAGCGTTCAACCTCTTAATATTATTTCAATCGTTGACTTCAATAATAACTCACAAAACGTACGCTCAAAGGTTAACTCTACTGACCTTCGCCACGTTCCCGCCCCTAGCCCCGAAGGGGGGAAGTTGGGGCGCGCGGGCGAAGCTAACTCCGTGAGAGTCCCGCGAGTTCCTAAGTTGGCTCACGCCCCTAAGGCCGGTCGAGCTTCGCCTTTAGTTACTCAGTTCAGTGAGGCTACTGGTGTTGGCCGAGTTCATAATTTTCATATCTTTACTGGACTTCAATTTTGGTTTGGTTTTTCTTCCCGCGTATCGGGTAATTATTCGAGCCCTTTTTTTTTTAAAGCTTTAAATTTTCCATATTTTTTAATTAATCCTAATATTAAATCTATTATTTATTTACACCCTAACGCTGAGGGGAGCACCCAAAGGGTCCCGTCCGCTAGCTTACGCCCGAGGGTGAACAAATATCCTGATCCTTCGGACCTTTACCCTGCCCCCCCTTCGGGGCGCCGCGCGTACCGCGGGTAATGGTTACCTAAATTAATAGTTCATTTTTAGCTTTGCTAACAATATGTTTTTTAATCTTTTATTTGAATATAGAATTAAGTTTATTTATTCTTTAATATCATTTTTTAGTTTCCTTTGGATTAATGCTATTCATGTTAATATTATTATTAAAACTATTTCGCCCTTCGGGGGGTCATCCTATGGTTCGGTATCCTCATTTTATTCTTTTACGCCTCAGAACGATTTTTACTCTATCTCTTCTTTTATTATTTTTTTCACTCTTATTTTATGGTTCCCTTATTTTTGTTTTTACTTATTATTTAGTGTTATGAAGGGTCTTTATAAATATGAATTTATTAATTATTCAGCGCGAATCGCGCTTATATATAATTTAACTTTATTCTCTCTAATATTAACAGTTTTTATTACTTTACCCTTTAATGATCTTTTTGAATTTAATAACTTCTCCTCTACTCTTTTAACGTCTTTAGAAAAATGGTTAAAATTAATAATTAATATTATAATATTTTTTTTAGGAATATTCTCTTTATCTCTTCTACTTATGTGCTTTATTGGTAACACTTTTTTCAGAATTTACATTAGAAAATTTATTATAATAACTATCGCCTTTGTATTTACCATCTTTCCAAAAATTTTTACTTTATTAGGTGGTATTATTACTTTGATAATTTTTGATATTCTATTTTTAGTTCTAAAATCGAAGAAACTTTTAAAGAAAATTTTATTTAGCTTACCCCCTAAGGGGGCCGGGGGCAAGCTTGAAGGGTGCCCCTCCGCGCGTTGCGCCCACCCTTAGGGCCCCCAGTTGGGTCGACGCGGGGGCCGCCTTACGAAAAAATTTTCGGTCTTGCCTAATAGTTTATAAGTTTTCTTTCTCTCTTTAGCTTTGCCCTATTTGTATCTAAATTTTTTTTTCAACATTCATTCATTGCATACAATGAATGATTTCATTATCCGCTTGATGGAATGGTAGACATGAGAGACTTAAAATCCCTATATTATAGGTTCAAATCCTATAGTGGATATTCCTTTATTTTCGAGGCGAACCTCCGCTCAGCTGAGCCGCCAATTTCACCCCCTAAGAGGGCCAGCCTATTGAGGCCCGGAGCGCGCGACCCCGGCGCCACCGTCGCGGCCGCGCGGGGCGGCTGGGGAGGGCGGCCGGCCACGCGTAGCGCCCGGGGGGCGGGACCCGTATGCTACTTGGTTTTGATTTTCGTACTTCATACTGAGGTAATTAACTACTAACTGTTAGTTTTAGAGCCCCCAAACAGCTAAGCTGAGCTTCGCCGCCCTCCCCCCGGTGCGTGACCCAGCTGGGGGGTCGGCCGTGGCGCGAGTCACGCCGAATTGGACTTCGCTGTAATAATGATTATTTCATTCCGCTCCGTGCGGCCGGGGTGGCCGGAGGCCTCCGTAACTTCGCGCCCCACCCCTACGCGCGCCCGGTCGCGTGTAGCCCGGTCGCGCGTAGCCCGGTCGCGCGTAGCGCGATGGGGCCCCGCGCCCCCTACCTCCCTACCTCCCCTGGAGGGCGCCGCCCACACAATGTCCGCGTGCATAGCGCGGGGGAGGTACCCGGGCGTACACTAAGCTAAGCACTTCGTATCTAAGAAATTTTGAGCTTCGCTATCCCCACCCCTGAACACCGCGCAGCCCAGTCTTCACCCTCTACGTCATACTGGTGCCCAAAGGGTCCCAGCCCGGACGCCCCACCCCGAAGGGGCCAACGTGTGGGGCTGGACGCCGGCCGCAAGCGGCCGGCTTCCTGGGGGCCTGGGGGTTTTCGGCCGGGCGCAGGCTGGGAGCTCATAGGCTTTGCCCCTCAAAAGGACTTCATACCTCGCCCACCGCGCCGACTGAAGGGGCGACCGGCCCCCCGGGCGCTGCGCGTGGCCGGCCGCCTTCTGACCGCCCCTACCGCGCAGTGGGGTCGCGGGGTGGGCCGGTGGCGGAGTTATACGTTCCCCCCGCTGGGATTAGAAGATTAAAGTTTGAATAGCTCAGAGGTAGAGCATGAGACTGAAAATCTTTGTGTCAATGGTTCAATTCCATTTTCAAACAATTCACCCCCGGCCCACCCCGGCCCCCTGTCCCCGGGCGCTACGCGCGGTCCCGACCGGGCCCCACTACGCGCCCGGAGGGTGGGGTCGCGGGGCGGGGCGCTACGCGCAGGGGGCCAGCCCCTACGCGCACCCGGAAGGGTGGGGCCGGCCGTCTGAACCGCCCAACTAATGCCCCCGAGCGCCCGGCGGGCTCCGCGCGGGAAGAATGTAATTTAATTGGTAAAATTTCGAATTCCAAATTCGCCTATTGTGGGTTCAATTCCTACCATTCTTGAGCACCCCTAAGCGGTCGCCGACCCTAATGTTGAACTCGCCCCGAAGGTGCTGGGCCGCTAAATACTGAAAGGCCGGCGTGTTTGTAGCTTAACGGATAAAGCATTAAAATACGAATTTAAAAATTGTAAGTTCAATTCTTACCAAACACTAATTAGCGCAAGGCCCGAAGGGCGGGGAGCCCGGCCCGAATAACGTATTTTAAAAGGTACCAATTGTTTAGGGACTGGCATTCTTAGCTTAACGGATAGAGCAATGGATTTCTAATCCATGTGTTATAGGTTCAATTCCTATAGAATGTAGTTCACCCCGAGCTAATAACTCAGAGGTAGAGTACACGCTTGATAAGCGTTTAGTCAGTGGTTCAAATCCACTTTAGCTCAAAATCCGATACCCCCACCAGCGTAGCGGACCCCTGCCCCGGCCCCCTACCTGCCCGCGCGCTCCGTCCGACCCCCACTCTAATTCACCTACGGGGGGGCCCGAAGGGGGGGCGGGTCGGGGCGATTAATTTTGTCCGCGCAGCGAAAGTGGTGGAATGGTAGACACGTTACTTTGAGGTGGTAATTATTGTAGGTTCAATTCCTATCTTTCGTATTATTATACTTTCCAATTTTCGACACAGTTTTCGAGGTCCCCGCGCGTAGCGCCCCCTTCACCTACGGGGGGCCCCCCGACCACCCTTAGGGCCCCAGTAGGGGTCCGCGTTAGGTCGGCGACCGCTTACTTAATATTTGAGCTGACCACCCGGAGGACCCGCGCTCCGCACAATAAAACCGCCGCACGGTTCAACCTTCGGGTTCCGCCGCCCCCACGCCCGCGCGGGGGCGACCGGGGCGGATTACTTTAAGTCCCCGCGAGCAGGCTAATAAAAAGCTCTATTAATTATTAGTTTTTTTGATGTAAAGTATGATTTTTTTTTAGAGAGAGAGTATTTTTTGACTGAGGGATGGACTTGCCCGCGCGGTTTGAGCTTACGCCCACCTGCGCCGGGGAGGCTCAAAAAGTAAGTAGCGGGCGCGGAGTCCGAGGCTCAGGCCTCTATCCGCCCCGCGCTCAATAAAATTATTACTCAAATTATTTCGAAAATTTTTACAACCCGCGCAGTAGGGGCGCGCTAGCGCTTCGGGCGCCGCGGTCCGTTTTTAGTTATCGGCCTATTAAGCATATTGCTCCGCCCCCCCCCCCGTTGGGGCTTGGTTCCTTCCTTGAGCGAATGCCCACCCAGACCGCCCGCCCCCAGCTACGCTGGCGGGGGGGCTCAGCTGAAGGGTCCCGGTCGCGGCGAAGCTCAGGGTGCCATTGACATGAGTGGTTACAGGACGGGCTAGTCGAATGCTTAATTTTAACTCCGCGACCTTCGACGTCGCTGTTACCAACGTTAGACAACGTTTTCATTTTATGATTCAAAAATTTCCTTATCATTTAGTAGATCAATCTCCATGGCCTATTTTTTCTAGTTTTAGCCTTTTAACAACAACTATGGGAGCTGTTATGTATTTTCATTCTTACAATATTGGTGGTTATGTTCTCACTCTTGGTTTAATTTCTATTACAATTTCAATGTTACTTTGGTTTAAAGATGTTGTACGTGAAGCTACTTTTGAAGGACATCATACTTTTAAAGTTAAAAATGGTATTAAAATGGGTATGATTTTATTTATACTTTCTGAAGTTTTATTTTTCTTTGGTTTTTTTTGGGCTTTTTTTCATTCTTCTTTAGTTCCTTCCATTGCTTTAGGATCAGTTTGGCCACCTTTAGGTATAAACGCACTTAATGCTTGGGATATCCCGCTTCTTAATAGCGTTATTTTATTATCATCGGGTGCTCGCCCTATATGTAGTAAGTTGGTTTCAAAAACGAATAATAATAATATTTATGCGCTCTTTGCCTTTTAGCAAACCTTTTGTTTTATCTACTAAACGTATAGGCCCTCATAATTATGATTTATTGTGTCTTCTTATGGGTTCTTTATTGGGTGATGCAACCATGGATAAAGATGGTAATGGTTCTCGTTTTTGTTTTTATCAAGAAAGTATTCATCAAGAATATTTATTGTGGCTTCACAAAACTTTGTTTGATTTAGGTTATTGTAAACCTGATATTCCTCAAATTTTAACTCGTTCTGGTGTTAACGGTAAGATTAGATATTATTGTAGATTTAAAACCTTTACATTTAGTTCATTTAACTGGATTTATGACTCTTTTTATGTTTCCAGTTTCGCGCCTTCCTTCGACGAAGGCGCTGGAGGTGGTCACAAACCACCTCGCAACGTTCGACGTAAAATTGTTCCATCTTTTATTGGTGAATTTTTATCTCCTTTAGCTTTAGCTGTTTGGATCCTGGACGACGGTTGTAAAATTCCTAATAAAGGTATTAGATTTTCTACTAATGCTTTTTCATTAAATGAAGTTAAATTTTTATCTCAAATTTTTAAAGAAAAATATAATTTTAATACTACTATTCATAAAACTGGGGATATTAATCAATACAATATTTATGTTACTAAAGAATCTACTATAAAATTATCTTCGATAGTGAAACCTTACATTCACCCAACTATGTATTATAAGATTTATAATATCAATTCAAAGGACAAAGGTTAATTCTATAATTATTATTATTATTTTTTTTTTATTCTTATTTCATAGTCAATATTAATGATCCTTAAGGGTGGTTATTTTGATTCATCGCCCTGTCCACCTGCGTGTTTTAGCTTAGCTCCCCCGGGATTTTATAATTATTGGCAACACAAGTGTAAACGGTCAACAGCACGGCCTTCGTTATTAGTTTTCAGCTTCGCGCTCCTTCAGCTTCGCGAGCATAAAAGAACTTCGTGCCTAGACCGTCGGTGTTATCTACGCTATCTTTTTAGTTAGCGCAGCTTAATTAATACCGCTACAGACTGGGTCACTTGTGGGTGGCTTAAATGCTACTTAATGTTCAGTCGGAGTTTATTTTTTAATTTTAGTAGTTTAAGTGCCCCGCGCGGCTTTAGCTTGCGCGCCGCGCGGGGGAGTAGTTCCTTTTGGGTTCTTGGCCCGAAGGGGACTTCGGCCTTCGTCCCGGGGATCGCTTAGTGCTGCTAATTAAAAAACTTAAGACGTCTGCAATTTTAATCTTTGAGCTGACCCCCTTTGAGCTTCGCGCCCCGCACGCTGGGCGTGCGGGCCCGACAGCAAGCTGTCGGGGAATAGGTCCCTGTAGGGCGCGCTAGCGCTGACCCTTAAGGCAAAAGGTTTTTTTGCGGGTTCTATAATTTTTCCGTTGTACTTTGACCCGAAGGGGGGGCGCAACCCCCCCCTGTGAAGCCCTTTATTTAGTTTTGTGCTTTGTCTTCGGTTCTATCTGCGGATTTATAATTTAGAATTTATTTATTATTCCTAGAGCTTCGCGCTCGGCCCCCCTCCTCGTTTACCTAAGGGGCTTAGGTTAGGTCTCTTCCCCCGCGCGCCATCGGCGCGCGGGGCCTTATAATAAATATCGTACAAGAATAATAAAAAATTTTTTATTACTTTAGCTTTTAGTTCCCTTTTAGGTCTACGCGCTATTTTCATTTTTATTATTTTAAACTCGGCCACTATCACTTGGGCCCATCATTCTATTGTTGCCAAAGATAGAAAATCAGCTTTATTATCTTTATATTTAACTATAGTATTAGCTATAATTTTTACTGTGTTACAAGGTTTTGAATATTTCCATGCTGAATTTACTATTGCTGATGGTATTTATGGTTCTACTTTTTATATGTGTACCGGCTTCCACGGATGCACGCACGGAGTCCCTTTCTTACGATTCCCTAAGGGGCGTCAGATTTTATATTCAAGCTTACCGCGCTTCATGCCCTTATTTCAAATTCGAGCTTCGCGCCCTACTCCTTTAGGCGCGTCTTCGCCCCACGTTCCTAAAGTCTTGTCTAGTTATTTAATTAAGCTTTCCTCACGTAAATATACTACTTTCGCTCATGCGGTCTCTGACAATAATATAAAACATCCCTATTGGATTACAGGATTTGCTGATGCTGAATCTTATTTTTCAATTAGAATTGGGGCAAAAAAAAATAGAAATTATCCTTGGACTATTATTCCTTTGTTTGGTATCGAATTACATGAAAAAGATTTTTATCTTTTAAAACAAATACAAACCTTTTTTGGTGTCGGTACTATTATTCATAGAGTACGTGATGGTAAACCATCTACAATATATTCTGTTCAATCTATAAAGGATTTACAATCATCCATTATTCCTCATTTTAAAAAATATCCTATGTTAACTCAAAAACAAGCTGATTTTGAGTTATTTTGTATGATAATTGACTTGATGGTCATTCAAGAACATTTAAATTTTAATGGGTTATCCAAAATTCTTTCTATCAAAGCTGCTATGAATAAAGGTTTATCATCTTCTTTAAAAAAAGCTTTTCCTTCTATTACTCCTATTGATAGACCCTTAATCAAAGACCAAGTTCTAAAAGACCCTTATTGGTTAGTTGGTTTTGTTGATGGCGAGGGGTGTTTTTATATTAATCTGTCGCGCGTCGCGGAGGTTAAGCGTTCTACCTCCGGGCAAATTAAATTAACTTTTTCTATTAGTCAGCATACCCGAGATTTAACTTTATTAAATCTTCTAAAAAATTATTTTAATTGTGGAATTATTGAAACCGTTTCTACTCGACCTAATCAAGGCACTTTCGTGACATATAAATTAGAGGATATTTTAGAAAAAATTATTCCATTCTTTAAAAAACATTCTTTATTAGGTCTAAAATTATTAAATTTTCAAGATTTTTGTAAAGCTAGTGAGCTAATCCAAAATAAAGATCATTTAACTGATCAAGGCAGAGAAAAAATTTTATTTTTAAAATCAGGTATGAATACGGGTAGATCATATCATCGTTCATAATTATTGACATAGGGGCACGAAGTTCAAGGCGTAAGCTTCTTGCGCCCGGGATCCCTACTGGGGGTCCCAGGGCTCGTTACTCGTAAGATAGAAAACAGGGTTAATTGCAAGAAACGCCTACTGGTCTTTCCCCAGAGGTCAATTTGCAGCCAAGCGTATATTCAATAAAATTCGTAATTGCGTCCGGATACGATTGCCGCACTTTGCGGCCGGATATATGAAGGTTCAACGACTAGTCGGTGAGTACTTTATTTACAATAATCCGATCAGGCTCCATTTTGAGCTTGAACGCACTTAATTCGGCCCCGTAGGGCCGAGCGGTGTGGCCACGAATGCCCTGCAATAAACAAATGAAGTATTACCCCGGCGCTTGATTTTAAGGGCGCCGCGGGCTAGCTTCCCCTTTATATTGAAGCCTAGAGGTGGTTTATTGAAGACATAGTCTGAACAAGATCTAGAAGATCTTGAAGTAAAGATAAAGAGCTTTACGATAACAATATTGTTCACGTTATAGTTGGTACCCTTTTTATTTTATATCAAACTGTTAGATTAAATAATTATCATTTTACTAACCATCACCATTTAGGATTCGAGTCAGCTGCGTGGTATTGGCATAGCTAAAGGGTGTTGGCTACTCTTTATTGTGCTCAAGAATCAAACTCCGGGAAAATCCTAAAGCTCTAGTAACCAAAATCATCTTGGAAACTTTTTGATTGGCCTGATTAATGCCTCAGGGTACGGTAACATCACTAGAGATTTGAGTAATCAAAATGGGTGACCGCGGATCTAAATCAGACTTTTGTGTCTGTAAAAGAGCAACGAGTAGACGGTTCTTCAGTTCAGACTTGTTTTAAGTGTCGATCTGTAAGGTATACTCTAGTCGCCGGGAAATCCGGTTCTTGAACGAAAATCAGTAAACAATCTATTAGTTTATTGCCCCGCGCGCCATAGGGCGCGCGGGGGATTAAGTAATTCAAGATTAAAGTTATCACAATTGCCTGTTCCTCTCTTTATTTCCCTAGGTTCCCGTCGTGTTATTTTAGGTATCCGCGGGAGTTCTAATAATATCCGTGCTGACGTCATGCGCGCTGATCTCTATCTTAATTCGCCTTTTTCCACTATTTTTTTTTGCGCTGTAAAATATAGGCGAGTTTTTAATTCCTGCTTTTTCTTTAGCCTATCGGGCTAATTTTAGGACAAAGTTGTGATCGATTTTTTATTGTTCTTTAGGCTTTCGTTTTTTTCCTACCGGGCCCGCGCAGCGAAGCTGCGCGGGACCTTTTTTCTTAATAAAAAGCTTTCTTGAGCTCCGCCACTTTTTGTTTATTCCTTTGTGCTTCGCCTTTATTTTTATATTTATTTTATGCCTTTAAATCCTTTTTACGTTTCTGGTTTATCTGATGCTGAATCTTGTTTTTATTTAAGTTTAAACAATAAAAATTATCCACGTTTTTCTTTTCTTATTGGTATGAACTTAAAAGATAAAGATTTAATTTATCATATAAATTCTTTTTTTTCCAACAAGGGCAGAATTAGCTCATATCTTCCTCACAATGAAATTCGTGTTACTTTCGAAAACTTAGAGGCTATTCTTCGAATATTATCCCTCATTTTGATACGTATCCTTTAATTGGTCTAAAATCTGTTGACTTTCAATTATTTTCCCCGCACGCTATGCGTGCGGGCCCGACAGCATAGCTGTCGGGGAAAAAAAGGTATTAATATGATTAATAATGGTGACTATAAAACACCTGAAGGTTTAAATAATTTTTCTCAAATTTCTATTTCAATGAATCAAGGGTACAAAAAAAATATAATTAATTTATTTCCTGACTTAATTAACACACCTAAAAATTTTGAATTATACGATAAAAATATTATTACTTCTATGAATCCTTGGTGGGTTACTGGTTTTATTGATGGTGATGGTTCTTTCTCTGCTTCTGACACCTTTAAAGGTGCCATAAAAATATTGAAAAAACTAGAGTAGCTTTTCAACCATCGTTAAGTATTAGTCAACATAATAATAATATTCTTTTATTGGCCTTCGGAATCATTTTAAAGAATTTTTTCATTGTGGTAATGTTTACGATAAAAAATCTTCTGATGGTTCATATAAACATATTCAGTATCAAGTAAGTTCGTGCTCCCCCGCGCGGCGTTGCCGCGCGGGGGGACTAAAGATATTAAATCTTTTATTCTTCCTCATTTTGAATCTTACCCTTTAATGTCTTATAAAAAAAATGTTTATCAAATCTGGTCTGAATTAATTATTTTATTATCTCATGAACCTTCAGAAAATAGGAATAATAAGGCTATTCAATTAATAGATCAAATTAAAATATTAAACAATTAAAATTTTGTATTTTTATAATTCTGTAGGTTAAAAAGAGAGGGCAAAGTTGTGAACGTTTGTTGACGTAGTGTGGTTATTTTTATTTGTTACTGTATACTGGTGGGGTGGTGCATAATCTCCTTATCTTTTGTTATTAATTAATTTATTATTTATTCATTTCCCCTTGTCAATCCGTTTAGCTTCACTCCTTTTAAATTTTGGCAAGAATTAGGTTTACTTTTGAATAATTTCACTCTAAAAATGCTGATCCTTTTAATAAGGCTTTAATTATTTCGTTAGTTGATAAACTTCAATCTGAAAATAATAATAAATTCATCCTTCGGACGATCTTTAAATTTTAGTTTTTAATTCTTACGAGAGAATATATTGCACGCTCCTTGCTGGGCGTGTTGGCTGATATTCATCTTAATAAGCGGGGCTGGGGCTTATTATTATTATCTTAAGGTTCAATTCCTTTTTCATAATCGACCTTCGGGACCAGCGTGCTCGTTCAATTTCATCAACCTCCCACTTCTCGCTATTCGGCTCGCGGGCGGCTATATTAACTTATGAAAGATTTTTTATTAACTTATTTACATGATTGTGTTTCAGTTTTTCATGATAAACAATATGAGGAACAAATTTTTATTCATTGTTATAACGATGCTTCTTTTTATTTTTCTTTAGTTGACCTTCGGCTTTTGAATTTGATGAACTTTCAAATCAATTTATTGGGTCTTATCTTACTCACACAGATATTGCTCAGCATGATTTAACTAATTGTATGATCCATCTTTTATGCATTACCATTGATCATGTTTCTTTTTTAGATTATAATTTATGTTTATTTAATAATAATACTATTTTAGATACGAATGATACCTATAATTCTTTTCATTCTTTGGTTGAATATTCTTTACCTGAAATTTGTGATTTACATTTTAATCCTGCTCAAATTCAAGTTCTTCCTGATACTTTTGAATCTTTTAATAATTTAATTTTTTCATATTTTATTTTTTCATATTTTATTTGTAATACTTTAAATATCCCTAGAAAAATCAGTTCCATTTAATATAATTTTTGCATCAACCCTTCATTATCCTGCGCCGCGGCCCGCGGCCAATCAGCTCTTACCTCCCCGGACGACATTAAGAGCATTATTATTATTAGGTTCAATTCCTTTCTATAATCCCCTCAGCTTCGCCGCGCCCCCCGAAGGGGTCCAGCTGGCCCCGTCGAAGGCGGGGCGTAGCTGAGGCGCGCGGGGCCATAATACTTCTGATATGCAACCTTATCGCGCGAAGCGTAGTAATGTTGAACCTGTTAATTTCAAATTGTCTTCAGAGTTTTTGAATTCTCTTCCCCTCAGTTATTATTTGATTCTTCGCTTTCACCTTTCGGTTCTACTTATCCTTTAAAACTTTTTGACTACGATTTAATTCTTAAGTTAGTTGAGCTTCGCCGCGTAATTCTAAATCTTACACTGTTGATGTTATTTTTAACAATATTGTTTTGGCTACTTTCAAGGATATCTTTTTATCTTGGGGATTCTTTCGTAAACTTAATTCTAAAACATTATTACGCTTCGCGCGATGGTGTTATTATCTCCTAATCTACCAATAAATCTTGTCAATATATTACAAAATTACTTGAAGTTCAAAATTTTAATGATAAATTTATGACTATGGATATTGAAACAATAATTGTTAACAATGAACACATTCCTGTAGCTATAGGTCTCTACCACCCAACTTTTGATTTAGAATATTTAACTATTAATCAATCCTCACATTTTATGGATACGGCCATTGTTAATTTAATGCATGAAAAATTTCATGGCTTCCATATTTATCTTCATAATTTTGCTCGTTTTGATTCTGCTTTTTTAATTCCTAAGTTAGTTAAATATGGTGAAGTCAAACCATTACGCTTCGCGCGATGGTAAAATTATCTTTTTATAGTTTTGTGGACCCCGAGACCGTTCGGTCTCGGGGAGTTTCAATTTTGATGGCAGACCATGTAAAATTACATTTAATGATTCTTTTTTAATTTTACCTTACTCTCTTCGCAAATTATGTATGTCTTTTCGGATACATAAATCTTATTTTCCATTTTCATTTATGAATGAAATGAATTCTATCAGTTACATTGGGCCAAAACCTAAACTAGAATATTTTTAAGGTTTTCCGCTTGATGTTTATAATTCTTTACCTCAACATTATAATCTCGAAAATGAGCTTATTAAATATCTTAGGATTGATTGTGAATCGTTATATTTAATTTTAGCTCAATTTTTTAAAAATATATTCAAGGATTTTAGACTAGATGTTTTAAGATATCCTACTATTTCATCTATTGCTATGGCTGTTTATAGAACTTGTTTTTTAGAAAATCATAAAATTCCTATAATAGTTGGTAATGTTTTTAAGAATATAAGCCGGGCTTATTATGGGGGAGTAGTTGATGTCTACAAAACCAAAGGATTTTTGAAAAAAAACAATATGATGTTAATTCACTTTATCCAGCGGCCATGAAGGGTGGATGCCAACAGGTAAAATAGAGCACATCAGATATAACAAACCAACCCGAAGGCCAATTTAAAAAATTTAAAAATATTTGGATTTTTCCATTGTAGGCTAGATACGGGTGAAGCTAAATTCCCTATGTTAACATTAAAATTTGATGATAAGTTAATATCTCCACTTGGTACTTGGGAAGGTTGGTATTATTCTGAAGAGCTTTACGCTGCGATGAATCATGGTTATAACATAGAAGTTACAGAGGGTTATTGCTTTGAAAAAACAAAACCTTTCGATAAATTTGTCAACAAATTCTATAAAATAAAGAAAAATTCAAAAGATCTCGTAAAAAAAAATATTGCCAAATTATTATTAAACTCTTTATATGGTAGATTCGGAATGAATTCTGAAATGTCAACATTCAAAATACTAAAAATTGAGGAATTAGATAAATATTTAAATAAAGAGCCTAAAGTAGAAGATATTTTTCAAAAATGAAGACTTACAAATTATATCATTTTACGATAACAAGAATTCTAAAACAGTTTCAATCGCAGTAGCAGCTGCAACAACTGGAATAGCTCGCAATATTATTAATAATTTTAAAATTAAATATTTAAAAGATTTATATTATTCTGACACTGATTCATTAGTTATATCAAATTATTTTAATTCAGAAGATGTGGGTGATGACATAGGAAAATTTTAATTAGAATATGAAAATTTTGAAGGTGTTTATTTATCCCCTAAAGTTTACTCAATGCGATTCCCCGCTTTGCGGGCAATCGTGTAATAACTAAAATAAAGGGTGTAAACATTGAAAATCAGCCGGATCTTAATTATGACGCCCGGGACCCCCTTTGGTCGAAAAACTTATTAGCTTCCCTGAAGCTAATACTAAAATAATACCCTAACTTTTCAGCATTTAAAGTTCGAAAGCCCGCGACCCCCAAAGGGGTCGCGGGGGAATAAATTTTCGGTACATTTAACTTTAACACGAAGAAAACCAAACCAATTCCCGGAGGTCGAAAGATTAGGGTCAGTTGAGAAAACAGCGGTACCTATAGGCATATCCTTTTTTTATAGGGATATCCTTCCTTCGGATAAAGTTGGCTACCAAATGGTTTATAAATATCCACAGAACCACCATAATAAGAATCTTCTATATATGCTAAACGAGAAGGTTTATCAATAATAGGAATTTTATCACTAGCTTGATCAAAAAATTGAGATCTATATATCGCGAAACCTAATGAAGAAAGAGTTAAATAATTCTTAATATCTAAAACATAATCTGAAAATATTTTTAAACTAAATTTTTGAATTACATCATATAAAGAGGATAAATCATTTTTAAGGTAATTAGTTGATTCCTCTTTGAGAGACCAATTATTTTTAAAAATTTTATTATATTCTAACTTCGGGGAAGTGTTAATTTTTTCGACTGACGAGCCCTGCGCTCATATTTTATTTGTAATACTTGGCCTTCGATACCTCCCGCTACGCGCAATTTTCATATAATCTTATTCGGCCCCCGTAGGGGCGAGCCGGGCGCGAAGCTCAATTTAGGTAATTATAGTATTTTTAGGGGTTTAATGCCGGGACCCACGATTATTAGGGGTTTAGCACCCACACTATAAAAGCTCAGAACCCTCAGGTATACAAACCAGCCCGAAGGCCAATTCAATTAAGTCAATTTAGCTTGTAGAGAAGTTATATTTTATTAATTAGCTCCAGCTACGCTCGATAGCCTGGTCGAGCTCCGCGCCTTGGTGCACCCTTAGGGTCAAGGCACCAATTACTTGAGCTTTTCCTGACCCGGAGGACGATATATTAATGTTTAACCTTTTATAGTATCAGTCGCATAAACTCAAGCTTTTTTTCATATAAAGCGGCACAAATCAGAAATAATTAAATTAAAATTAATATTTATTTTTTATAATAGAAGAAGACAAGCTTCTTTTTCATCAATTGAATCCGGGTAGTAGATTTTCGACTGACGAGCGCGCGGCCCCTAAGGGGCGCGGTCCCTAAGGGCCCCACCCCGCCGGGCGTGGGGTCGCCGGGACCCTAAGGGGGCCCCCACGAAGTTTAAGGGTCCCGGCGCCGGGCGTCTAATTACGATCAATAAAGGGATAGCTTCGCCTAAAGCTGATCAACGATGTTAAGGTTCAATTCCTTACTTAAATGATTTTTATATTTTTGTTGCCTAGTTTTAAGGTTCGTAACTCCTAAGTTTAAGGTGTCAAGTTACTTTATGTCTAGATGGCTTTTCTCTACGAATCATAAAGATATAGGTACATTATATTTAATATTTTCAGTATTTGCTGGGATATTAGGTACTTTATTTTCTGTCTTTATAAGATTAGAATTAACAGCTCCTGGTGTTCAATTTTTCAACGGTAATCATCAATTCTATAATGTTATTATTACTGCTCATGCATTTCTTATGATCTTTTTCATGGTTATGCCGGCTTTAATAGGTGGTTTTGGTAACATTTTAGTTCCTATTATGCTTGGAATTCCTGATCTGGCCTTCCCGCGTTTAAATAACATTTCATTTTGGTTATTACCTCCTTCATTAATTCTTTTATTAACTTCTTCTTTAGTTGAAGACGGAGCTGGAACTGGTTGGACTGTTATAAAGCAGTCATTAAACTCAACTCGATGCGAGAATATCTTATACTCGTACAGCTCAGAGCTAAGCTTTCGCTGCACGGGTGACAAAAAACATACTACTCTAATGGAAATCTTCCCTAAATGTTTTTTATTCTTTAATAACCTTACTACTTTTTCACTTATTAGGATCCTTAGGTATGTAAAAATTGTTTTTTTACCTAACAATAGCTATACTATTGTTATTAGATTATTCGCCTGGGATTTTTTATTTATTACTATTATTTTAACACTAGCTAATAGTTTTATCTATACTTCCCATCAGAGACTAAATGTTGAGCTAAATTTTGTTGAGTGGTTTGTTGGTTTTACTGATGGCGATGGTTGCTTTAGTTTTTCCAAACAAGGTCGTTCTTTTGGGTTTTCTTTTAAATTAGCCCAAAGTGTATATAATGCTATAATCCTTCATTTTATTAAAAAAAAGCTTCAATTCGGTTCTATTACTTCGGATGGTCCTTATTTATCACAGTTTCGTATTAGGGATACTGAAGTTTTGAAGTCTATTATTTGTCCTATTTTTGACCAATATCTTTTACATACTTCTAAATTTTATTCTTATTCTCTCTTTAAACAAGCTTTATATGCTAATACTCCTGAAGAACGTCTTGCTATCAAAGAATTATTTATAAAAATTCCTAAGGATTTTATATCTCCTCACAATACTGTACCTACTAAATCTTGGATTATTGGTTTTGTTGAAGCTGAAGGTAGTTTTTATATTCTTAAGAAAGATAGTAATCGTTATGTTCACGCTTTTGGTATTACTCAAAAAAAGGATAAACATATTCTTGAGCAATTGAAAACCATCTTTGGTATTTCTGCCTCTATAAAACCTAATGGTGTTAATCATGATTGTTGGATCTTAGAAACCACTAATAGTCGTTCTATTGAGTTTTTAATTGAGTATTTTAATAATCAAATGATTGGTATGAAAAGTGTTGAGTTTCGTATTTGGTCACGTTCTTATTACAAACATAAAGGAGATCCTCATGCTTTAAAAATTATTCAAGATAAATTAAGAAAGCTTCGCAACCGTCATAAGCTTTAAATTCCTTATTGTGCTCCGCCCTACCCTCCATACAATTTTTAGATAGAATAGTCCGAACTATTACGAAAGTAATAGCTGTAACATGAACTCTGTTTAGCTCCGAGCTTTTTCTTATAATTTAGCCGGTTTTAACTTAGTGTAGTTACTAACATTTTTTGTTATCCACCGTTAGCTTCTTTTGTTGCACACTCTGGACCGTCTGTTGATTTAGCTATCTTTTCTCTTCATTTAGCAGGTGTTAGTTCATTATTAGGTGCTATTAATTTTATTACTACTATTATTAATATGGGTGGTAAAAAAGATAAATTACCTTTATTTGTTTGGGCAGTTTTAATCACAGCTGTTTTATTATTACTTTCTCTTCCTGTTTTAGCCGCTTACTCTTTAATTCTGGCGGCTCAAAATCCGGCTATTTACTGGAATAACCTTTTTTTTCTTTCCTTGGGCTTCGCTCTACCCACCCTTGAGGTCGGGTTGGTTAGAATATTTTTAGGTCAATCAGAAGGAAACCAATATCCAGAGGGTATTGGGATCCTCAGAGACTATACGCCGGAACTCATAGCCCCCCCCGAAGGTCAAGGGGGTGATCCTATTGTACCTAATACTCGATCATTCTTTAAAAACATTTCTTCGAGCTTCGCTGAGGCCTACGGTATGCATTCTCATTCTCCTTACGGGAATACTGAAGTTTCCTCCTCCCACTCCGCTCAGCTTGCGCCTTTACGTAATATGGGTGTCATATCACGTGGCTGCCCTTCCCCTAATGGGGTTTCGGTTCGCCATTTTACCCTTCCTGCACAGGCTAATTTAGTGAGTAATTTTGATTCCCCCCCGTTGCGCGCCCCCTCCGAAGGGGGTTCAGGTAATCGTCATCTTTTCGCTCATTATTTAGCTGGTTTAATTGAGGGTGATGGTTCAATTATTGTTCCTAATGAATTAAGAGATAATAAAGGTCGTAAAAAATATCCTTCTATTCAAATTGCATTTCATAGTAAAGATCTCCCCTTCGCTTTAATTATTCAAAAAATTCTTAAATGTGGTTCTATCTCTAAAAAAAAGGGTGCTAATGCATATGTTTTATCTATTAATAATTTTGAAGGATGGCTTATTATTATTGATTTAATTAATGGTAAAATGAAAACTCCTAAAATTCATGCTCTTTATCGATTAATTGATTTTTTAAATCTTCATTATGGTTGTTCTTTTACCAAATTACCTCTTAATTTAGATCCTCTTGATTCTACTCCTTGGTTTTCCGGGTTTATTGATGCGGATGGTTCTTTTTTTATTCGATTTTCTAAGGCGGGCAAATACCCCGCTCATATAGAATGTCGTTTTATTATCGTACAACGTCAAATTGATATTAGTTCTTTTAGCCTTTTTGATATTCTGAATTCTATCGCTAATTTCCTTTCTTCAACCGTTAAACAAACTAAAACTTCTACTAATTATCCTAATTTTGAAGTTCGAACTCTTAATTTAAATTCTAACTCTATTTTAGTCAATTATTTAGATCGTTTCCCTTTATTTAGTTCTAAATATCTTGATTATTTGGTATGGAAAGATGTTTTAAATCTGTTTAAAAATGGTGAACATCATAATGATTTAGGTCGTGATAAAATTTTTAAATTAAAAATGACTATTAATAATTCTAGAACTGTTTTTATTTGGGATCATTTAAATAAATTTTATGAGTAATATATAGTCCCATCAGTTAGGAGACTAACTGTGCATATACCTAAAATAATTTTCTTTTTCTTTATTCCCCCCTATTACAAAGGGGGGCCTTAAACTAAGCTGACAATTATTTTTGAGGGTTTTCATCTTCCCCGCTCGCCGTTCGCCCCCATTTCTAGGCGCCTTTTACTCCCAGGCCTGCGTGACTAAGTTGTAACTCATGCCACATTCGGAGTATATCAAGATATAGGGAATTACACTGTTATTAACTGATCGTAATTTTAATACTTCTTTCTTTGAACCTGCTGGAGGTGGAGATGTAATTCTTTACCAACATCTTTTCTTGAAAAATTATTTTTATTTATTAAATTGTCATTCAGTTTTTACCTTCGTTTTGAGCAAAGCGAAAAACAAGGTCTTTTTTACATCTTCCCCAACACGCGAACGCGTGCTAGCTAATACTAAGTTTATTTCGCCTAACAACTTGTATTCTACCTCCGGTGGAGGCTCCTATTTAACTTTTAATTTCACCGCAGGTAAAAGACATTATAGTTCAGTCGAAATTAAAGAATTTGATTTTTCTAATTTTTATAAACTTTATAAATTTTATTTAGGTGAGAATGTTCTATTACCCTCTAAAGACTTTCTTACTTGGCTTATTGGTTTTTCTGAAGGAGATGGTTCTTTTATTATTTCGTCTAAAGGATTACTTTTTGTAATATCTCAAGGTAATAAAGATATTCAAATTTTAAATTTTATTAAAAATACTCTTGGATTTGGTAATGTTTATTCTCAAGGTGTTTCAGTTTCTCGTTTTATTGTTCAAGATAAAAAGGGTATTGCATTAATATGTTCTTTATTTAATGGTAACATTGTTTTACCTTCTAAATATTCCGATTTTTTATTATTTTTTAATAAATTTAATGAAATTGCTATAAAAGGTAAATTAATTGTTAATCAAATTGATATTCTTCCTACTTTAAATATTCTTCCGACTAATAATGATGCTTGGTTTTCTGGTTTTACTGATTCTGAAGGTTGTTTTACTTGTTCTTTATTAAATTCTTCTAATGCTTTTAGATTCCGTTTTGTTTTATCCCAAAGTTTATCTGTTAATAAACCTATTCTCGATTCTTTTGTTTATTTATTTGATAATCCGAGAAATATAGGAAAAGTTTTTAATCATTCTCAACCAGATGTATTCACTTTTGAAGTCAATGGTCTTGAAAATTGTAGCAAATTATTTCCATATTTTGATAAATTTCCTTTAAAAACTAAAAAGTTACTCCGCCCGGCCTTTTAGGCCGGGCGGGAACCAAGTTATTATTTCTGGTCCGCCCGAGCTTAGCTCGGGCGGGCTTTCAGAATTTACATCAACTTTTACTTCGTCAAGATCATTTAAATCCTTTATTACGTCCTAATTTAAAAAAATTAGCTTCAGAAATTAATAATTAATTATCAGGAAAAAAAAGTGTGGTAGGTCGAAAGACCTTTAACGCCTGAATTTTTTTAGGCTAAATAATTAAAAGTAGGTGTTAGGCACCTTCCCGCCTTCAGAGAAAGGCGAGAAGGCAAGTTTTTAAAAAAAATCTTTTAATTATGATGATAATTTTACCTCAACCGTCCCTCTTTCTCTCCATAATCTTCAGATGTCTTGTGGGTTTTATCAACCATCACTTTAGTTTAAAATTTATCTTAATTATGCTAAGTCTTTCATCCCCCACGCGGGTACCATAAGCTTTTAGCATTCCCCGTTCACTTTTCTTCTAATCTTAACACACATATGTTATTATATACGAAGGAATCGCTTAGTCTATAACTTTCTCTTTTCATTACTGTCGGTACGAGTTCTAGGTTTCACGGGCTAAATTTCTAATTTTAAATTTTAAGCAATATAGATGAAAACGGTTAATGAATTTCGATTTTCGTTATTCGAAGACCGTAGGTATTATGTGATATCTCTACAGACTGGGTCATCTATAGGTAGCTAAACCGCTGCTTAATGTACAGTCGTCTAATCTTGTATTAATCCTTGACCCTTCGGGATGGTCCTAGGGGCCTAGTTCTAAGGTTTAATTTCAAATAAAGTTCAATACTTTGAATTTTTGGTATCTTTTTTATAGCCGGCTTCACTCCTTCCGAAGGCCAAAAGATATTTGATTAGAGGGTTCTTTGGTCATCCCGAGGTCCGACAAAATATAGGCTTCGTAATATCGCTATATGCTGGGACATCCATTTGCTTAATCATTTGTGGAAAATCAGCAGGTAATTATAATGTTACAAATTCATTGCTTAGTTTTGTAATTAGTAGATTTATAAGAACCTCAGAGACTTTACGCGATATATTACCTAATAATTTAATTCACATCAATCATAATAAACCTAATGATAAAGAATTTGGTTCTTATTTAGCTGGTTTATGGGAAGCTGATGGCCATGCTAGTTCATCTCAACAAATAATTATAACTTTTTGTGAACAAGATAAATATTTTGCTCAATCTTTAGCTAATTTATTTGAACATGGTAATCTTTATAATATAAAAAACAAAAAGGCTGTGAATTGGGTTATATCTAATAAAACTGGAATCATCAAGTTCTTGAACTTAATTAATGGACATATACGTATTGAAAGAAAATTAATTCAAATTCGTACTAATTTGAACTCTTATTTACCTTTTTGCACGCCTTTCCAATCTCAAGTTAATACGTCTTCTCTCCTTCAATCTTATTGGCTTGCGGGATTTACTGATGGTGACGGTTCTTTTTATATTCAAATTATTACTAGAAAATTAATAAAACGAAAACCAGAAGTACGTTTACATTTTAAATTTAGTTTAAAAGACTATGAAATTATTGAACAATTAAGTTCCACTTTTGGTTCTTCTCTGTCGATACGTAAACATCCCAATGGTTCTATTACTTATTATTGGAGTTCAACAAGTTTTACGTCTGCTTTAAAAGTACATAATTATTTTCACACTTATAGTTTACAAAGTTCTAAATGGTTAAACTTTTTAAAATGGCGTAAAGCTTTTATTCTTTTTTATAAAAACTTTCATTTAAGTGAAGAGGGTTTAAAGAAGATTATAAAAATTAAAAATTCTCTGAATTCTAAGTCGCCGCGCCCCTCGGACGCTGGGTAATTTCAGGCTTGAATTAATTTACAATTAAAGTTTGCGCAGCTTCACTTCCCAGTTACTCATATACTATTAATTATTAGGTAATAAAGATAAAGTCCTAACTTATTGGTAACGATAAGAGTCATTAGCATTTATGTAATTTGTTAGCTGTTAAGTCCTACACTTTCTTACCCCCGTGGGCCTTCATAACTCGGTTGCACTAGCGCGGTAGTTGCTAGTTTACGTAAAGTGGATAAGCCCCATTAAAGCTATTGCAAAATAATTGATATATTTTAATTATTCCAGGATTTGGTATTGTTTCTCATGTTATTTCTAAATATGCTTCTAAACCAATCTTTGGTTATCTTGGACTGGTTTATGCTATGTTATCAATTGGTGTTTTAGGATTCATTGTTTGGGCTCAATTGGGTCTCCTCGCGCGCAAGTGTGATGAAATTAAATTTCGCTATATGCTGGAAACTACCTCAATGATTAACTCAATTAATAATTGGACAATGTTAATCACAAGATTAGGTAAGACATCTAAGGTACAATCAGCAGGTAACAATAGTGTAGATTATATGTCTATTGGCTCGGCTTTTTTCGTCTCAACCCCCAATACGCTTTTAATTGAAGCCTTTGGCAATCTTTTATCACCCCTAACAGCTTTCTATGTCACGCCCGAGCCCCTTATTGGGGCTCGGGCAGTAAGGGTACGAGGTTGCCTTTGGATACCTTCGGGAAAGCCGGCAATTGATCCTTGGCCCGCTTCGCTGGTCTTGGTTGCTAGCGCTATTGGTTCCTCAGAGACTACACGCGAAATATCTGCTATTCCCCCTGCCATTACGAGCTCCGCGGCCGCTTCAAATAATTACCGTTCCTCTAAAAAGGTCGATGATAATTACCCTGATTGGTTTGAAGATTGGCTTGTCGGGTTTGCTGAAGGCGATGGTGGTTTTTATGTTGATCATATTACTAAACGTTTTTATTTCAAGATTCGTCAAAAAAATCCTCAAATTTTATACCGTATTCGTGGTTATTTCAATTTTGGTTCTGTATTTAAAAGTGCTGATGATTATTATTCTTTTTCTGTTCAAGCTCGTGATCATATTTTTCGCTTATTATCTTTATTTAATGGTAAATTATTATTAAATAAAACTAATAAACAGTTTCTTAATAATTGGGTTATTAACTATAATTGTTGGTACGCAAACGAGCATGGCCCTTTCGTATATAAAGGTAAACCCGAATATACATCTCAAACCTTCTTTAAAAATGCTTGGCTCTGTGGTTTTACTGATGCTGATGGTTCTTTAGGCTTTAAATTATTATCTGATAATTCTCGTAAAAATAGTGGTGGTAAACGTTTACGTGTTTATTGGTATATTGACCAAGTTGATGAAATTCAAAGTTTAACTTTTATTAAAGATTTATTAGGTTTTGGTCGTTTAGAAAAAAAAATTCCTAATAGTCATCAGTACCCAGGTACTAAAATTGAATTAGCCCGTCGTTTAATAACAGATTCTGTTAAGAACTGTATTACACTTCGCAGTTATTTTGATACGTATAACCCACAAACAACTAAATTACGTGTTAGATGTATTCGTTGGAAACGTATTTTAGGTTATTTTGAAGATGGTGATTGGAAATATCGTTTAGATGAAATTCGTCACTTAATTAATTTGAATCGTGATTTAGAATGATTTTACTTCGCCTCGGGGTAATAGCAGATAAAGATATAGTCCATTATTCTATTATTCCCTTACTATTATCTTTGGGATTCTTAGTTTATGCATCATCTGTTTACTGTTGGTATGGACGTTGATATTCTTCGAAAAGTGTCGTTGGAAGCAGTAATGCTTCTTATTATTATTTGGCTATTTGCTGGAAACTTTATTAAAAGCATGATTCCACTTACGATTAGCGTAATAGGAAAAATATCATTGCTAGAATATAGTTCGGACTACGGGTCTGAGCTCACTCGTTATGTTAGCTCGGTCCCTGTTGGTTCGGTATTACATATCGATAAACAATCAGCAGGCAACCCCTCATCTTACTTAATTCACGAAGCTCAATATACAGTACCAACGCTACAACCCAAGGGTGATTGCAGTGGTACAGCGAAGCGCGATGAGGTAATTTACTTTCAGGACAACTTCCCATTTACGAATAATATTCCTGAATTATCAATCGATATTCCCATTTCTGATCATTTACTTTATAAAAGACCTAATAATGATTCTGAGTGGGGTTATTATTTGGCTGGTTTAATTGAAGGTGATGGATATATAGGAGATAAACGTATAGAAATAGCTTTCCATATTAATGACATTCAAAATGCTTATTATATAAAAAAACGTTTAGGTTTCGGTAATGTTTATTTTTTAAAAGGTCCCGCCCCTTCGGGGCCAAGCTGCGCGGGCCCGGTCGGTAAAAATTCATCCTCCGGACGATATGTATGTCGTCATTTAGAAGGATTAAAATTAATTTTTTCACTTATTAATGGTAAATTAGTAGGTGATTTTAAAATCCAACAATTAACTTTAAACGGTTACGATAAGCTTTTTGGTATTACTATTTTACCTAAAGCTACTTTTAATGTTTTAACAACTCATTGGTTAGCTGGTTTTTCTGATGCCGCTGGTTCTTTTGGAATTTTCATTAATAAAAGTCCTGAAAGTCAAACACATATTACCGGCTTTAATATTACTTTACCTTTTTCTATTCGAAAACAAAAATATCCTGATTTATTGTATTTTGTTTCTAATGGCTTAGGAGGTAAAGTTTTCAAATTTAATGATGGAATGTTTAGTTATAGTTCTATTGAATTTCGCCCCGGACAATTGTCCGGGGCCTCCTTGTCCTACGGGAAAGTTGCTGCTTCTGTTGCTAATTATTTTGATCATTTTTCTTTATTAAATCCTAGTAAACATAATGATTATCTAAAATGGCGTAATGCTTATCGTATTCTACAAAGAAAAGAACATTTAACATATAAAGGATTAGCTACTATACGTAAAATTAAAGGGAGCCTCAGAGACTAAACGCCAAACCCTCTTCCTTGGGGCCCCGAAGGGGCGGGTTTTGAGTAGAGCTGGCACCTTGACCCGAAGGGTGTGTCAAGCTACTTTCAATTCCCGAAGGACGAGGTGAAGATATAGTCCACACAAACTTATATAGGCCCCGCTATGCAGGGGAAGTTTGTTTGACACGTGCATATTTCACAGCTGCCACTATGATCATCGCAGTCCCAACAGGTATTAAAATTTTTTCTTGGTTGTTATATCCCTTCAGCAAGGTTAATATGACCAGCATAATTAGCATTTTGTATTTTATAACTAATCGCTCGCGGGCAGCATTTTATACACACTTTTTTTTATTCTCGCGCTCGGCCCTTAGGGGTGTTGGGGCGCGGCTTGAATTTATGAATACCCTAATTCTTAGAGCTTCGCTCCCTCATTACTCCGCTCCTTTTTCATCTTATTGTGTCGCCCCTTTCAGCTGCCGCGGTGGGCTGCCGGTTCTTGTATGTAGTTTTGGTCCTCGCCCGGTAAGATTTTTCAGTACTAAAGGGTTACGTTGTGGCGTATATAAAAAGTTTTCTAAGTCTAATTGGTATTATTTACCTCCTAACGTTTCTAATACCGAATTGGTTATTTATGGTTCAAATTTGTGCAGCACTGTTGGTTATCCTAAGGTTACCGAAATTATTAGGCACACTGTCAATATCCCACTTAATCTTAGATCTATTTTAGTCGGTATTTTAATTTCCGATGCTTGGATGCAAATTAATAAAGGAGGTAATAGTAGACTTGCTTTTAAACAATCTTTAGATCATTTTGAATATTTTTTTTTTATTTACTCTAAATTTTCTCATTATTGTTCTGCCCCCTTTAAATTATCTAAGACTTCCTTCCCCGCGCGCCCGCAGGGCGCGCGGGCCAAAACATTTTATGCTGTATATTTTTCTACTCGATCATATCCTTGTTTTACTGAGTTTTATTTTCTTTTTTACCCCGGCAGCAAAGCTGCCGGGGCCCGCCCCGAAGGGCCCCCGAAGGGGCCGCAAAGCGTGCGGGCTAAAAACAAAGTTAAAGTTGTCCCCCATAATTTATATGATCTTTTAACTTACGAATCTTTGGCTCATTGGATTATGTGTGATGGTACTAAATCTTACAACACTATTGTGTTACAAACTCAGTCTTTTGATATCCAGCAAGTTGTTTTTATATTAAATGTTCTTCTTATTAAGTTTGATATTCATAGTACAATTAGTTTTCAAAGGAATCAACCTGTTCTTTATATTAAAACTTCTTCTTTTAAGAAATTATTGCCTAAAATTTTACCTTATTTTGTCGATAGTCTGAAGTATAAAATTCTTAATTAATTTTAGTTCAAACTCCTACCTCCGAGCCCCCGTAGGGGGCGTGCGTTTGGGTTGTTGAGCTGCGCCGTTATTAATAATTGCTAATTATGATGTGGCAAACTCGAGGGAAGTCCTTTTAAAAAAATTTTTTATTAATTTTTTAAGGATCATCGTCGAACTAAATCACGCCGGGAAACTGTCGTGTAAAAGCGTAGAGGCCAGACGCCACATGATCTCTAAGGGATATAGGGTCACTATTAATTACCTGTATCTTATGAGATTACAAGGAATGGTCCAGATCGTCGGTAACGAATTTTAGGATAATAACCTGAATAAGGTATTAGATTAATTTCTAATACTGAGATATAAGCTAGCTGAATCTGAAATGATTGAAGGCTGAACCCTGAGCTACAATGTGGGGTGGTAAAATTGATTATAAAAATACTGCTCTGTTATTTGCTATTGGATTTGTTTTCTTATTTACTGTAGGTGGTGTTACTGGTATCGTTTTATCTAACGCTTCTCTCGACATTGCGTTGCATGATAGGCTCAAGATAGAGCATAATAAAGAATATATTCATAAATTTTTTATAGGATTATTAGAAGGTGATGGTTCTATTATAGTTGATCAAATAGGTAAAAAGTCTAGAGTTCGTATATCTCTATCTCTTAAAAATTTACCTGAAAATGTTGATATGCTCAATATTATTAGTAATGTTGTTTGTGGGAGAGTTGCAATTGAAAGGAAAGATAAATATGTTACTTGGATTGCCAATAAAAAAAAAGATGTTGAATATGTTTTTTCTTTAATTGATAAATACCCTTTATTAACTTCTAGAAAAATTTGTCAATATCAATTTGCTCTTTTTTCTTTCAATAATCCTTATTCCCTAGATGATTTTAAACTAAAAAGAGATAATAAATATATTAATCAAAATGATATTATTAATTCGTCCTCCGTTAAATTTATGGATCCTTTTTCTATCTCTTATTTTCCTGCTTGGTTATCGGGTTTTATTGAGGCTGAAGGTCATTTTAAATTAATTAAATCTCCTCATGGTTCAATTAAATCTCATCAATTTATGATTGGACAAAATAGTGATAAATATATTTTAGAAATGATTAAATTATATTTTAATAGTAATCATAAGATTACTCTAGATAAAAAAATAAATTCTTTCCCTCATTTTAGAATTGCAATTGGTGGTTTAAATTCAAAAATTAAAATTTACGAACATTTTAATCTTAATCCTTTATTAGGTTATAAATTATCATCCTACAATAAATGGGTTATTCCTATTGAAGCGTCCTACGGTCAACTGATTCACGATTTATCTTCGCTTCCTCCACCTGCTGGTAATAATTAAAATTATTTCGTCCTCCGGGAATTTTTTTACTAACATTCAGGGGTCCGAGGCTATACTATAATAGTTTTAACCACGCCGGTAATTCCTATTCCAGTTAAATATTCTTTTAGGTGTCATGCGGTCATATCGCTGTGATAAATTTATTTTATCGGTCAATTAACCTTATGTTTTATTGGCTAACGGTGAAATTTATATTAATATTTTATCTAGCTAATTTAACGTAAACTAATCGAGGGTTCGTTTATAGGGAATTTTTATTCCTATTAATATTTACAATACCGTGGAAACCCTATTACCCCGGCGCCCTTAAAATCAAGCGCCGGGGCCCGCGCCCGTAGGGCGCGGGCTAAATGATATTTTAGGGGCTCCGTAGAGACTACACGCGATATATAAAGTATATTTATGCTAATCCTGCGGCGCCAGCTACTAAGTTTAAGCTGCGCTGGCCTCGTTAGTCTTTAGGTTATATATTTTATAAAGATATAGTCCAAGACCGGGTTTACTCTCGGGTTACCGACCTATTATGTGGTAGGGCACTTTCATTATGTTTTATCAATGGGTGCTGTATTTGCCTTATTCTCTGGTTTCTACTTTTGGATAGGTAAATTTACTGGTTACCAATATAATAAATTATTAGCTCAAATTCATTTCTGGTCTTTATTCGTGGGGGTTAACATAACATTTTTCCCTATGCATTTCTTAGGTCAATAAATCCTGTAAGGCCTAAGTTAAATCTCACTATTTGCTGGAAGTTCCTAAAGCCATTGGTAGATTGCCCGCGTACGCGGGGAGCATGGCTGTTTCTAACCGCTTAGCTTACGCTCCGCGCAATCTAATAATCTAATGTATATCCCATTGGCCTTTTGGTCTTATGGGTAATGGATAATCAGCAGGAAACCAACTGATTATTAATTTTAGTCGAGCCCGAAGGCCAACCCTACTTTTAGGTCCCGTGCCGCTATATTAGTCGTCTTAGTAGGATCCTCAGAGACTATACGTGGGACCTGATTTTCTTCTATATATTTAACTTCATGACGCTACGCGCTATTTTTGCGCCCGGGACCCCTAAGGGGTCCCGGGGAAGATATTTATCAGTGAAGATATAGTCCATCCCTTTATGAAAATTTAGGGGCGGTATATATTGACCTTGACTATCGCCCGTTACTTCAGGCTGAGTCGCCTTGCTACTTTGACCCTTAGGGAATTACCGTCTTTGAACTTCTTAACTTTAGTTCCGAAGGATAGGATGACACTCTTTTTTTATATTCTCAAGGTCATGTCGCCCGGGAAGTAAAGTATTTATTATACCTTAATCCCGCCTTTAAAGGCAGGAGGTGATTTTCAACTTTTTAATTTTGACCTCGCGGAATTATATTTTTCTTCGGATATAACACTTTATTTGAGCCGCTTGACCTTCGAGGCCCCGCACCTTTGGTATTAAATTTTATTCCCACTCCTAATAATATTAAAGAACATTTTAATTTAGCTGAAGAGCCTCTTTATATTTTTACTGATATTAATGAAGGTTTAAATTTTTTAAATACATATTTTAAAGGTATTTCAGGTATTTATGGTTTCATTTGTTTAGTTGAGCTTCGCCTCGTAATATTTACATAGGTAGTGCCCAAGATTTATCCAAACGACCTAGAAGACATTTAAATCCTTCCACTGCAACTAATAAACATTTATCCGACGCCAACGGTCGTCCTGGGTTAAATAATTTTATTTTTATTATTATTAATATTCTTGGTTCGCCCGCGCCGAATGGCGCGGGCGGAAGTCAAATTAAAACTGATTGTCATCCCGCCCGCGAGCAACGCTCGCGGGCGGAAGATAAAAAAGAATTATTAGCTAGCGCTTGCGCGGAAGGACACATTAAATCTGGCGCCCGGGACCCCTACGGGGTCCCGGGGAGGAAAAAATTTGTATAATATTTTAACTTCCACTTCTAGTTCTATAGGTTTTAAGCACACTGATGATACTAAAAAATTAATTAGTGATTTTGCTGCCCCGCGCGCCTTATGGCGCGCGGGGAGCTAAAAATAGAGTTGTCTCAGCCGGAGGCCAACTAAAGCTAAATTAAGTCAAGTTACGAAAGGTGAAAATAACCCCTTTTACGCTCCGCGCAATCTCATTCTACCAATTATAAAAATTTTATGAGTAAGCTTCATAAGGGTCAAAACAACCCTATGTTTAATAAGGTTAAATCACCTTAATTGCGCGAAGCGTAATGATGTACAAAGATGCGAAGCCCAAACAGGTGCTAATAACCCTAATGCTAAAAGTTATAAACTTATTGATGTTACAACTGGTGAATCGACCTACGGATAATTTTTTCTGGCACCTTCGAAGGTGTCAAGCTTAGTCAAGCCCGAAGGCCAAGCTTGATAAACCCGGTGCTTACAAAGCCATGAAAAATAAACAAGTTTATCAAGCTTCGCTCAATGGTTATTTGAGTCTTTCAATAATTAAATAGAAAGTCTTTGGCACCTTGACCCGAAGGGTATGTCAAATGTTTATATATACTTTAATTGCTTGCAGGAATGCCTAGAAGAATACCAGATTATCCTGATGCTTATGCAGGATGGAACTTAATTAGTTCTTATGGATCACTTCTTTCTTTATTTGCTACAATTATTTTTCTTATACTTACTATTGATCTTTTTGTAGCTAAGAGACCTTATTTAGAAGTTGGAACAATTGGTTCTTTCTTTGGTCCTAATGAATCTTCACATACTCTTGAATTTATACTTTCTAATCCTCCTGCTTTCCATTCTTTTAACCAATTACCATACTAAATACGGCCCACCCCAGCTCCGCTGCCGGCCCCTATAGGTGTGCGAAGGTATCAAGCCGTCAATTTTCTCTATGGTTAAAAGATTATTTTGCTTATAATATTATCCAAGTTCAATTCCTGTTTAATATTCCCGCGGACCCTTTTTAGGGTCCGCGGCATTCAATAGCCCCGCGCGGCCGCCCCCAACTCCCTTCGGGGCTAGGGGGGGTGGGGTCGCGGGGGGCCGGGGAGCGGGGTGGGGCCCGGGACCCGTAGGGTCATTGAGCCGGGAATTAACTCAGCCGGTCCCGACGGGCATATAATTTTCGTAATATAATAATTAATTAAGTACATAATAATTATTAGTATTGGGTCACGCTCGCCCCCGGACGCTACGCGTGGCGCGGGCCCGGGACCCCTACGGGGGTCCCGGGAGTCTTCCCGCGCTCACAGGCTAGGAAATATTGGATTTGAACCAATGACTTACTCTTTGTAAGAGAGATACTCTACCACTGAGTTAATTTCCTTCCTTCGGTCACCTTAAGCGCCCTACCGCGTGGCCCCACAGGCCCTTAGGTACCGCGGTCGGGGTGGGCACCCGCGGGTGGTACCGACCGGCAGTGAATAAAGGGAATTGAACCCTTATGAAGAGAGTGGAAATCTCTGATTTTACCAATTAAATTATATTCACAAAACGAAGTAGAATAATGTACCCGCCTCACGCCCGAAGGTTAGCTCGACGGTAGTTTTTCTTGCCCCGAGCCCCGCGTAGCGGGGCTCGGGGCGATCAAAAATTTAAGAATAGAAAAGCAATGATAATTACTTATTCAAAACCTTCTACCTTTCAACCTCGTAATCTCCGAGGAATAAAGTATCGTAGTCTTCAAATAATTCCTTTCAAAATCAAGAAACCCACGAATTGATGGTTTCAGTGGTAATTCAAAAAATTAATGTAACATAAGCAGATTAAAACTGCTAAAATAATGGATTAAAGGTTAATAATCCTCTCGTACTAATTAACCTAGAAGATAGATACTATAACAACAGTAGATAGGGACCGAACTGTTTTACAACGTTCTAAACCCAGCTCACGTACCATATTACTGGACGAACAGTCCAACCTTTTGGAGCTTCTTCGCCCCAAGGATATGATGAGCCGACATCGAGGTGTCAAACGATCATTTAGATAAGAACTCGTGATGATCATTAACCTGTTCAAATAGTTATAGATATTAAAACCCTTAGTATACCTAATAAGTGTTAATATCAAACAAATACTTTCGCATTTGTTCAGACTATGTAATAAACTTAAATTATTTAATTCTAGGTTCAGGTAATTTATATGTCAGAGAAGGAATAATATAAGGTGAAGTTAATTCTTTAAAAAGTTCAAAATTTTTACCAGATATTTTTATAACGGGTTTATTTTTATTTAGACCAACCCAAGAATTAAAATTAAATTTTTGATTTAATTCCTGAGACAGAAATTCAACTTGTTCCTTTTTAAAACCTTGGGTATTTAAAACAATACCCTTACCTTTATTATCAGTATAATCCATTTTCCCACCATCATCCCACTAATGTCGGATAATATTAATAAGAAATCTACCTTTAAATGGTTTTTTAGGTGACTTTTTATTTTCATGATATTTTAAAGATTTGAGGTCGGTATTTAAAGCTAAAGCAGCTTTTCTAACGGAATCATAAACTGTTGTGGTATTATTAACAATATCAGTAACATGAACTTTAAAGGCCGTTTCCTGATTAAGTATGGAGAGATGAGATCTTAATTTAGATAAGCTTTCTTCAGAATGTTTAAAGCCTAAAGAAGAATAAGCGACAGTTAAGATATTATAAGAGGGTTTAAAAGTATCAATATAATATTGTTCTCTTTCAATTAAAACACTAACATCACAGTATTCAAGAATTTCTAATTTAAAGTTGGAATAACCATATTTTAAAATAGCTTTATAAATCAGCAGTTTATTATTTTTAGGATGGATTAAAAAAGAGTGTTTAAAATAATCTCTTAATCGACTTCCTAAATTTAGACTGCTGCCGATATAAGTCTTTCCGTTAATCAAATTAACCCAGCAATAAATACCAGATTTATTATTATTTAATCTAACTATAGACGCTTTATGAGAGGCCACGTCATGATAAACTATCACAGGCGATGGCGAGGATGGCGAGGATAAAGTAGAAAAAAGTGTGACCAAAGTTTTAGGTATTTCGTAAAATTTATTTATTATTTTTATCATAAGTTGTGCACAAATTTTATTGGATATTCTTTCTTAATAATAACAACACTAATAATAACCGAGGCAAATCGGTAACTAAAAAGTGTAGGGAAGGTTCCTATATATAAAAGCCGAGCTCGGAGGTTAAATTTTAAGTTTTTGGGCGTAAATTGAGTGATTATTGGTTGGAATCCTCACACTCTAGTCGTTGAACGTTCTTACTTACAATAAATCCATTCAGTAAGCTTCGCTGCAAGTTAGCTCAATGAGCTTTTCTTGACAATTAACCCAATGATAAAAGAAATTTTTCAATTTCTAAGGGACAAAAAGGCTATCCCTAGAGTATCTTTAATCCGTTGATCGATAAACATTCCACACAGAATCAAACGAGCGTAGCTCGGTTGACTTTTAAATCGGTTCATTAGAACCCACATTTAATGTCAGTTTGATGTGTATATCTTACTGTTAACTTAAATAACTCTTACGTATTAGTTTAAGCTTCGTACATCTCCGTTACTTTTTAGGAGACAACCGCCCCAGTTAAACTCCCAATAAACCACTAGGTCCCCAACGGGGACGATCAAAAAATCCTTTACAAAAAGTGGTTTTTCATAGGCTAGCAGCTAAAGGGGAATGCCCTTTAGCCTGATAACTATACCACCTATCTACATTTTAAAAAGGACAAAGAGAAATAGTTTACTAGAGTAAAGATTCATAGGGTCTCTCCGTCTTGCTGTTGCAAAATTGCATCTTCACAATTAATTCAATTTCACTGAAAAAATTCTTGAGACAGTAGGGCAATCGTTACATCACTCATGCAGGACGGAACTTACCCGCCAAGGAATTTCGCTACCTTTGGACCGTCATGGTTACAGCCGCCATTTATAAGGTGACCATTCGTGATCAGCGTAATATTGCTGATTATTAATGATCATTACTTACATTGGGCAGATGTCAGACTTTATACATCAGTTGAAAAACTTTAGCAAAGCCTTGTGTTTTTAGTAAACAGTCGTTACCCTCTTTTCTGCGACAGTGACAGACTTGCTATCACCTCTTTTTATCCCGAAGTTACAAAGACAATTTGCCGAGTTCCTTAAAAATTCTTATTTCAAAACCTTAAAACAAGCAATAGCAGAGTCGCTTTAAGAACGGTAAAAAAATTTTCCAGAAGAGTTTTTATGATAGCAAATTAAGGACAAAACCTATAAGAAAATAACTCTTAAAAAATCATCACTGAAAATATCAGCTTAGAAACCGAATAAACCCTGTACGACCGGTCCCCGCCCCCCTAAGGGGGCCGCGGCGGTCAAGGGTTAACCTTAAAGTTAAGGTCGCTATAGAGCTAAGTTAATCATGTCAGCATTATCGCACAGTCCTTCGGACTGCTGATCCGCTACCAATTAGTTATTAGTGGGCGCGACCATGTTAGGTGTTGCGCGAAGCCGTAACTAATTTCATAATTTCGGTGTTCGATTTTATTCCCGATAATTAGCAAGTAAAATTTGCCTAATCAATCAATGAGCTATTACGCTTTCTTTAAATAATCACTGCTTCTAAGTTAATATCTTGATAGTCAATGCAAAAAAAACTTTTAAAAAAACTGAATCGAAACTTGGGGACCTTAATTAATGATGTGGGCTGTTACCCATTAGACTTTAAACCTTATCGCTTAATGTCTGCCTCAAAGCTTTTCCCATACGCTGTAACCGTTGGAAGGACATTAGTATTTAAAATTTAGAAACCGAATAAAGAGAGCCCGAAGGTCAAGCAAACTCAAAATCAAGAAAAAGTTTTTACCCCTAATGTACCAAAAGCTTTGGTTAATACTTAAATATATTTCGCGGATTACCAGCTATATCCTTGTTCGATTGGCATTTCACCTCTAATCACAGTTCATCGAAGTTTTTTGCAACAAACAATCGTTCAAACATCCAGTCAGGATTAACCAACTTTCATTTTGACCATAATTAGCTCACAAGGTTTCGGGTCTATTAAATTTATCTTGCGACCCCTAGGGGGTCGGACGAACTCTTTAGAAATTATCACAAACGGTAAATCCATTTTAGATTGGATAAATTTAATAACTCGCTGACCCATTATACAAAAGGTACAGAGAAAAATCTCTTGCTGTTTAAAGAGTCATTAAGGATCTTTTTCACCACGCTGCAGCGTTACTTTTCACCATTCCCTCACGGTACTTTTCACTATCAATCATTGATACATATTTAGCATGGTGGGTGGCACCACCATTTAGCGTGTTTCATGATTTAACACAATTAAATTGAGCTTTCGCTCCCGCTGGTACTTGGCACCTTGGAAGCGCCGACGCGGCAATACTTTCTAGGTCTACGGGACTTTAACCTTCTTTGGTGCCCCCCCTAAGGGGGGTAATTTTCGAACTAAAAAGTAAGAATGACACTTAAACCCGTACATTTAAAACGGTTAAGTGATCCGCCCCGCGCCGAATGGCGCGGGGCGCGATTAAAATATAAGCTTACTCCTTTTCATTCACAATTACTAAGGAGATCTCTGTTGATTTATTTTCCTTTAATTACTAAGATTTTTCAGTTCATTAAGTAAAATTTTGACCGGCCCCAGCCCAGTGTAGCTGTACGGGGCGCGGCCAATACGGTCAATGGTTTTCCAAAAGGAGACTTCTAAATATCACACCTAAAAGTAATTAGAAGATTAACGCTACGCGCTTCCTTTTCGAATCAATGTTAAAGGCAACTTGACACTTTACTTCAAATTTCTACAACGTTAAAACAATTTTGTTTTTTTGGCTAATAATAAAGTATAAAACATTAATCCGCTGAGCCAAATTTCCCTTCTTTTTATATTGTACTTTATTCATATTATAAGTTATTAGTAAGTACACTCCGGGGCGCCCCGCGCCATTGGGCTTAAGGGTGTTCCCATTCCTTATTACTTATAAGTAATAACTATTTATTTCGTAACTCCATAACGGTTAGTTATCAAAATTGGTTTAATTTTTCATATTTCTTTTGATTATTATTTTCAGCTTGGCGGCGAAGCTCCGCTGAGCGCCCCCGGATGTGGAGGTTAACTTCACGTTCAGCTTTGCCAAATTTTAATCAGCTTCGCTGGTCAATTTTAGCTTTCCGTTCGCTCAAAGAGCTGCTCGGCCCGCTACGCTGGCGGAGTAAGTACGGGCGCGCGCGTGGAGTGAGCGCTCGGGGGCTCAGCGTAGTTCAGGGTATTTAATAATCAATTTAAGGTAAATTTAACGATTTCTCTATTACGAA